AGAGATCTTTGGCGATCAATTACCAAGTCCCAGCGGTCACTTTGGCCCCGCGGATTTTCAATCAACCAGCGGTGATACAGAGCTAAAGGACTGTCCATGTGTACGTGTAGAATTTGCGATTTCATACCCTTTCCTTGAATGCGTTGCAAAGCCTCGATATGGGGTTCCTTCTGTTGAGAAACGAGAACATCTCGTTTCTTCTTTTTTCTTTTTGTTTTTTCTTCTAATTCTTCTAAACAAGGAATAGAAAGGTTCCGGTTGGTCATCACAGTAAATCTACGAAAAAGCCTTTTTGAATGGAAAAGTGGTGGTTTTTTGGTTTGATCTATTCTTATTAAACAGGCATAAGCTCCACTGGTATAAAGCCTTTGCATCAGTTCTTCATTGGAAAACACTTCTTCGTCTGAAAACAAAACGTCCGGATCCTCTTGGATTAGAAAGGAGTCCCAAACAAACCGTCTTCCACGAAAAAGCACTGGTTTATTAGAAGATTGACATTGCATTGATTGATATTGCAATGGATATTGCATTGGATATCCAGATTGACTTCTGAACGGTTCCAAAAACTCTTGAAATGATAGATTTTCCAAATCCAACCGTAGTTTTTTGATCTCTTCCCGATACTTCCTATACTCCGTCGTAACCCCCCTTTTTTCTAAGTTGAACTTCTTAGACTTATACTGGAGCATACGAAGATGATTTTCAAAATTTTGAACGAAAATCCGCCTTTCTTGAAACAATCTGACTTGCTCCGGCAATCCCAATTCATTGAATGTTTTTATCCGATCAAATCGATTACTGCGAAGAAAACTAAGACGCCAGATCCTAGGAGACGAAACCAATGATTCATCGAATTCTTCATCCTTTTGGAGTTGAGCATCTAGACCTATTTCATGAACTAGAGACGAAAACCCTGTTCGCATCGTATACTGATGATTTTTCGTTTTGCGCAGAGGATCGAATGGTGGGATTTGATTCTTATCAGACTTACCTCGATATATTCCTAACCACGGAAACTCCACCAGAAGACTTTCTAAAAGACTAGAAGCTAGATGGAAATCATGTTCAACGAGTCTATCGAGAGGAGTCCAATTCTCTTGATTTGGTTCCGATATCAGCAACCAAGAATCCCGAGCAGCTGATCCGGCCAAGCAACCCAAAATAGGAGGGAGTATAGTGAATTCCTTGATAGTTGTTTCGGCAATCGAAGGTTCTAAATACCATTTAGACAAATAATAAAATTTTTTTTTCCAAAAATCTTTTGCCATAGGTACAGGAGAAAATTTCGTTCTAAGTGTAGTTTGTAGAATAGCCTTTCCTATCTTATAGGGAAGTCTTTCATGATGTTTTAGAACGGATACAACACCCTGATTTATAGATCGTAAACCCCAAGTTTGCCTATAAAGAGACAATCGAATTGTATTCGTGTCTATAACGTATTTTTTTCGCAAACAACTAATTGCTACGGTTTCATTGACAAGTCCTGCCAGGTCTCGTGCCTTATAACCTATGGTTCTAGATCCAAAATCATCGAGGTAGAACAATTCTTTGTTCAAAAAAAATCTTTTCCTACGTAAAAGAATAGAAAATTCTTTTTCTCGTTGGGATACAAGAAGCATCCGAATATTGATGAATTGACCCAATCGATTTGGAGTCATTAGATTTGGATCGACTTTTCTAGGAATATGCGTCGAAGCAATAAAAACAATATTTCTTCTACTAGTAAAACTGTTCTCATCACAGCTATCCATATGGTCCAATAAGCGATGAAGCAACGCCTTCTTCTTGATGATGATATCCATCTTGATGATAGAAGTGCGAGTATTCCGTTCCAATACATGAATGTTTGGGATCCATATTATGCAAGGAGACATTATTTCTGCCATTGTCAAAGTCCGATGGAATTGAGAGAAAGTTTTCCCAAAGAACCATTCCAGATTGATTTTTATTAAAGGAATATAAAAGTCTGCTGCTAGACTTTGGACCAAATAGGATCGACCAGTTTCCTCAGGACCTATCAGTAAAATCCCCTTGGAAAGGGATGGTCCTAATAATAAAGGAGGAGTTTTTCTAGCTTTAGAAAATAGGTTTTGGTTAGATTTGGCAATCTTCTGATAAAAAGCGAAGAAGACCCATTTTTCTGCTAAACGATCAAACCTGTAATTCATTATATTTTTTTGCGAAATGTCAGATAAATATCGTAAGTACATAAACCCCGGCTCTTCCGTGGTTTGATAACCTTCGAAGATAGAATGCCTGTAGGTAAAATTCGATTCAAATTGAGAATTTTGAGAGAGTTCTTTTTCTGTTCTTAGAAGCAGAAGTAGATCAATTGTATCTTTCTTCTTCTCTTTTTTATTATTATTATAATCATCTGATGATAATCTTGATGAAAAAAAAGATGGAATTTTCGAGTTTCCACCACTGGGCTTTGCGATTACGAAGTCGAATATTGTCACGGATCGATCGAATGCACGCGGATTCTTCTTGTGACTTATTAGTATGAAAAAATAAGTCATTCTAAGCCTCATCAACCAATACCATTCCCGGAGGTTTGACAAAAAGCAAACAATTTGATTTAGAATTCTAAAGGCGAACCAAAAAGTAAACCCCTCTTCATATTTATGTGCATCCAACTGCGTCCAAATTGGTTCATCCTTCTTAGCCAAAATAGTAAAATGAGAAAAATCATAATTATTAGATTTAGAAAAAACAGAATCATCATCACTAGTAGAACCGAAGATTTGTTTTGTCCAATCCCTTATTTCCTCCGGGTACTCAAAGCTATTAGAAGTATCAATAGCAGCCAAATAAGGAACAACACAAGTACTTCTTTCGAAGATTGGTTTGACTAAATCCAGTATTACCGAATCGATTGGTTCTACCCAATCCGGTTTTTCCAAAGAATCCTTCGGGTACTCGCTATATCTTTTTATTTCCATCCACCATTGTCGTAGCAAAGCTGGATCCGAATGTAGTCCGAACTCGAGAAAATTCAACTGTATCAGTAAAGAAATCCAGTTGAAGAAAACAACGAAAAAATACGGAAAAAAGAAAAACACAAGGACGAACCACAAGAGAATGATCCAAGACTCCCCGTCCTTCCTTGCTAATCGCAAGAGTTTCCATATCGACTTTTTCTTGATGAGTTCTTCGATCACGAGCTCCCCGTGAGAAACTAACCAAGGAACCAACTCATTCAGAGGCGGATGAAGTCGAATCCTTCTCCAATTCCGTTGTATTTTGGATTGTAGAATGAACCATACTTCATGAGAAAGTGCCCGCAAGATATTCTTCGATCTATGCCTAATATCTTGCCAAATAGATACTATTTGGTCACAGCTATATAGCAATATATACGGAAAAGTATCAAAAAGTGTATCCCCAAAGTATTTCCACCATATAGAAGTAAAAAACCATGGCATATACATTTGAAGCAAATTCCATTTGGAAAAATGAGTATCAATCTTATATATTTCTTGTTTATTAACGAGTTCATGAAAACAATGTGGTGAACGGCATGAGAAAATCTTTCGTTTCTCTTTCCATGAAAAACAAAGCTTATCTAGAGCTTTGTTTTCCGCTATGTTTTGGAAACTCTCTGTTGAACTAGACTTGGTAAACATGTCTGGAATCTGATGAAATATTTCCTGGTTCTTATTCGGAAAGATTTCCGATAGGAAATCATCTTTATAGGATTGAGTTTGAATCAAACTCGTGTTTGAACTGAAATTTTTCGGAGACTGATCAAGATTTTTTTCTTCAAAATCAAAATAAGATCTATGGAAATTTTCCAAATTGACTACTTGGAATCTTGGTAAAGGCGTTGTACAAATCTCTTCGATCGAGGCTCTGTTGTCATGAACAAAAGGATTCCATCGAGTTAATAACTCGTACAATTCATAGATTAATACATATGTTTTGTCACTACTTCGTTGTAAATACTTAGGTAAAAATATGTCGGATACTTGGGACTCTATGAGTGAAACAGCCTCTTTCTCCGATTGAACAGGTATTATTTCATCAAGCGACAAAGAAAACATATTGTTGCAGATGGGCAAAAGATGGAAATGGAATAATTGTACATATGTAAGATTCTTTTGAATTCTTTCTTCTATATAAGAAGGTAATCTTTTCTTATAATTGGACCGAGGATGACGTAAATAATCCAAAATTTGAAGTGTATTCGCTTTGTCAAAAGCAGCTCTCAATGAACTTTGATTCGATAGTTTTACAGGATTCACCCAATTGTCTCGATATATCGTCGAAAAATCCGTGTTATACAACGAATTGCTTTCATTATCAAAAATGTCCATAATCCATGGCTCATTCCAAGCAATTTTTGCTATTGTTCCTTCATCGATCTTTGAGACTTTTGTCTGGTTATCCAACCACTGGATTTTGGGTTTAACGATTCGAACAAGAAATTCTCTAAACCACCACGGATAGACTACTTTGTCCTCAGGGCCGCACTGAGAAAGGAAAATAATCAAATCCGAAATGAGTTTATCAATATAAGGAGAAATGTCTATGGAAATATCGATGTTGTTCCATAAGTTCTTCATTTCCGTCTCTTCCGGAGCGTAAAACAGAATCAAAGCAATCTTAAGAAATATTTCTTTAATACATAATTCCTTTGGATCGAAACAAACAAGATGGTTCGAATACTTTTGTAAGTATTCGAATTGATCGGACCATTTGTATACATGCAATTTCTGATTGATATATTTCGAAGTTCTAAGAATCAAACAATCTAACCATTCTTTCTGACCTTTTCTCCAATTTAATGAATGCTGGTTCATTGTATTTTTCATTCCATTATTCCAATTTGAAAGAATGTCATCTATTGGAAATACCCAAGCCTGAGTGCGCGTGTTCATTAAATGGAATGTATTTTCCCCTACGGGGAAAATCGATACGGTTTGGTTGATTATTCGATCGAAAGAATCATTCTCTTTCTCAGTCATATTGAACCATGGATTCTTCCATTTTTTTCTGTGGTCGAAAATCTGATTCCCTAATCTGTTCTTGTGAAGTTCATAGAATAGACTCTGAGCGAAGGCAAATGTATTATTAGCAGAAACCTGATTAGGATTAGTCAGTAATAGAGTGAATCGATCTGTTCTTTTTAGGACGATTGGTTTCAATCGACAAAAATGGAATAGGCGCTCTTTGCAGAATGAAGAAAAAAAGAGATTCCAAGACGAACTGTTTCTAACTCGACTACAAAGGAATTGGTTTATATCCCTCTGATTTTGTCTAATCGTAGTACATCCAGGATCTGATGAAATAGCCAATTTCGGATTTGGAAATTTCGTTTTGATATTCCAGAAATCCGCTCTCCTTTTCCTTTCTAATCTTCTCAAATATTGAAAAACATTTTGTTGTCTTTTCCAACATTGGAAATTTTCCACGGGCTCTTTAGTGGTACGAGAAACCATATATTCATCTATTGACAATATGTCAAAAACAGAATAACGAATTGTTTTTGTCCAATTCTCAATGAATTTTTTTGTTTCTTTTGAAAATGAATTCTCTTTTATAGACGACCTTTTGGTTTCTTTCAATACTTCTTTCGGCCAAGACATTGGAAAATTTCCTGGACACGCGTCATACCCATTTGAAAATTTTTCCAATTGGCTAGATTTTGGAAAAAACAAAAAAAGATGCGAAAAGATCCACAAATTTCTAGTGAAATTGGCTTCCGATGATGTTTCATTTCGAATTTCCATGGAGTTATATATAGGATCAAATAGATTGATCGAATAGTATTTGTTTCTTTCAATCAGACTTTTCTTTTTTAGGTTATATATAAGGACTGGTAATGTAAGTAATACTACAACTTTGCTTTTGGAACTACAACTACGTAGATCCCGTAAAAGTAACGTACTGAGAATCCGAAAGTCAAAGAACTTAATAAGACGTTCTCGATGGGACAAAATTTGAGTAAAAAACCTCACCAAAATCAATTCAGTCCATGGATCGAATGAAGAGCTTTGTATTTGTTTGAAAAAGTTTAACCACCAGGTCAAGAGGCTTGATATGGGTTGTTTAATTCCGGACTCTCTTGGACATTTTCCCGAGGTCCTTTCTTCCGAGATCCAGAGTCTGCTTTTTTGTTCTTGTATCATTGGTTTTTGCCCTCTTTTACAATTCTATATTTTATTACGTGAAATATGGATAGATCCCTCTCAATTCCATATAATAAACCATTGGATTTTTTCGAAAGGTTTTTTGACTAGTTTTTGGTTTTCTGGAAAAGGTAGAATGATCTTTGTGATGGATGAAAAGACATAAAAGAAAATAAAAACCTTCGCACTTCATCGAACTTGCGTCAACGATCGAAAAATCGCAAACAACCAAATAAAAGATTATGGCCCGGGCGAACGACGGGGATTGAACCCGCGCGTGGTGGATTCACAATCCACTGCCTTGAGCCACTTGGCTACGTCCGCCCATAAAATCTATCTAATCAACATTACTTTCAAGAAAAGAGTTGTTTTCTGTTCATCCTACGGAATGTGGGCGACTTATTCCAGGAAATCCAACAGGAAATCCAAGTGTTGCAAGATCGGTACTCACTCCCACAAGTTTTTCCGTTGCATTTTCTATGTTTGGCATGATTGGGATATGAGTACTTGGCTACCCTAAGTCGATACTCACTCATATTATCGAATGAATTGATTATTCCGGATGAACTTTTCTCCAGCATCCATGGCTGAATGGTTAAAGCGCCCAACTCATAATTGGCGAACTCGCGGGTTCAATTCCTGCTGGATGCACATATCTAATTCAAATTCCTTATATATCCTCAAATACAACAGTAAAAAACTCGATATCTTATAATGTGGATATGAACAAAGACAGATAAGGTACCAAACCTCCTTTAGAGGTTTGGTACGATGAAAGGAATACCTAGAATTCTATCTAATTAACCATCTATAGAATTGAATTCCATTGATGCCAAATCAAGAGGAAAATTGTGAGCATTGCGCTCATGCATAACTTCCATACCAAGATTAGCACGATTAATTATATCAGCCCAAGTATTAATAACACGACCTTGACTGTCAACTACAGATTGATTGAAATTGAATCCATTCAAGTTGAACGCCATAGTACTAATACCCAAAGCAGTAAACCAGATACCTACTACGGGCCAAGCCGCTAAGAAGAAATGTAAAGAACGAGAATTATTAAAACTAGCATATTGGAAAATCAATCGACCAAAATAACCGTGAGCCGCGACAATATTATAAGTTTCTTCTTCCTGACCAAATTTGTGATTGTGATTCTATTCCATATTTAAACCTAAAATACAAAAATCAATCATATAATGAACATTTCATACAAAAACATACTACATTTTGCTCAAAGTAGTCCGGAAAAATTTCTAACTTCTGGGAAACATCATCGTTGCAAGGGTCGAAATAAAAAAGGTATTATTACAGTACGTCATAGAGGAGGAGGCCATAAACGTCTTTACAGGCAAATTGATTTTCGAAGAAAAGAGAAAGACATCTATGGAAAAATTTTAACCATAGAGTATGATCCTAATCGAAATGCGCATATCAGTTTGATATGTTACAAGAATGGGAAAAAGTCCTATATTTTGTCCCCTAGAGGAATCATAATTGGAGATACTATTTTATCTGGTCCAAAAGCTTCTATTTTAATAGGGAATGCCCTACCTTTGAGTGCGGTTTGAATTATGAATTTACGTAATCGGAAAGACCGGTTAGGCCCCGAACCTACTAAATTATCATTAATAATCTAAATTTGACTTAATTTTCAAAGGGAAACTGAGAAAAAAATATAGCAAGTGATAAAAAAAAATAATAATAATCAATTTTTCATTCTAGATAATATGGGGAATTTTTGATAAAGCATAACAGTGGAGAAGGCAAACTCTTGTTCCAAAGATTATTTTATTCATCTTTGATTTGAAGGTCAGAGGCAAAATCAAAGTTGTACAATGAAATAAATATTTCCAAAAAAAAGGCCTCCTATGTTATTGAGAACGTGATTTAATAAAGTCATTCAATCTGAATGCTACATGATGAACAGAAGCCAGATGATGGATAAACACCTAGGATGTAAAGAACATCCAGAAAGCTGTATGCCCCGAGAGAGGCTTGTACAGTTTGGGAAAGGATTCTTTTTTTTTGAATCAAAATCTATTTCAACCAATATCCCTGTGGGTACAACTATACATAATATAGAAACAACGCAGGGTAAAGGAGGACAAGTGGCTCGAGCCGCGGGTACTATAGCCAAATTGATCGCAAAAGAAGGTCAATCCGCGGTATTAAAGTTGCCTTCAGGAGAACTTCGTTTAATACCTTACAACTGTTCAGCCACGGTTGGACAAGTGGGTAATATCCGCTCGAATAACAAAATTTTTAGTAAAGCTGGATCAAAACGGTGGATAGGTAAACGATCAGAAGTACGAGGAATAGTCATGAATGCTGTAGACCATCCACATGGAGGTGGTGAAGGAAAAAGTCCCATAGGAAGAAAAACCCCCATAACTCCTTGGGGTCATTGTACGCTCGGTAAAAAAACCCGAAAAATGGTTCGGTATAGTGATACTTTCATTCTTCGTCGTCAAACTAAGTTAGAATAAAAAAATTAATTGCCTATGAAATATTCAAGAAAAAAAAAAAGTTTAAAACAAGTTTTTGCGGCTACACACTCAAAAAAAAAAGTTTTTATTGCTGATCACTTATTAAAAAAAATAGAAAAACTAGACACAAATATAAAAAAAAAGAAAATACTATTAACTTGGTCTCGAGCGTCTACGGTTGTACCCAAAATGATCGGTTATACTATTGCTATTCATAATGGTAAAGAGCATATACCTATTTATATAACAAATAATATGCTTTACCATAAATTAGGAGATTTTGTACCTACTCGTCTTTGCCCGGAACATCCAGGCAAAGACGATAAGAAATCTAAAAAAGACAAGAAATCTAGTCGTTAAATTTCAAGAAAGTGAATATGAAAATATCTAAAAATAAGAGGAATACCGAAGTACGCGTTTTAGCCAAAAATTTTCAAATGTCTACGCAGAAAATGCGTCGAGTAATCGATCAAATTCGTGGTTGTTCTTATGCACAAGCATATACTCTATTGAAATTAATGCCGTATAGAGCTTGTTATCCCATATTCCAACTACTTTGTTCTGCAGGAGCAAATGCTAAAAATAATTTGGGGCTTAAAGAAAAATTTTTATTCATTAGTAGAGCCGAAGTAAACGAGGGTACTGTTTCAAAGAAATATCAAATTAGAGCTAAGGGACGTTCCTTTCGTATAAAAAAAAAAACTTGTCATATAACTATTGTTTTGAAAGAACTATCAAATCTAATGGAATTTGAAATTTCAGAGAATCAGAAAAGGAAAATATCACAATATGGGACATAAAGTAAATCCAATGGGTTTTAGACTTGGTCTAACTCAAAATCATAATTCTGTTTGGTTCGCACAGAAGAGAGAGTATACAAGAACTCTTCGAGAAGATATAAAAATACATAAATGCATCGAATTTTTTTTCCAAAGACATCAGAGAAAATCTTATCTAGGAATTGGACGAATAGAAATTCAGAGAAAGATTGATTTAATCAATATAATAATCTATATAGGATTTCCCATTTTTTTCAAAAATGAAAAAAATGAAATTACACGAGTAAAAAACGATATAAAACGTACTCTTTATTTGCGTGATCAAAAGCTTAACATAAATGCAGAAATATTAGCCAAACCTTATCAAAAAACTAATATACTTGCTGAATATATCGCTTTGCAACTAGAAAAGAGAGTGGCTGTAAAAAAAATATTACAAAAAGCTGTTGAACTAGCCAAAAAAGACGAAATAGAAGGGATTCGTATACGAATTGCAGGACGTCTTGGCGGACGAGAAAGAACTCGTAAGACAAAAATCAAATTAGGCAGAGTTACTTTACAAACACTCCGAGCTGAAATGGATTATTCCTCTTTTACAGTTCGCACAATCCACGGGGCATTAGGAATTCAACTTTGGATCTTCATGAAAGAACAATAATTGTTGTAATTGTTGTAATTACTATAAAAACTATCCAATTATTATATAGAAAAATTAATTATTTAAGATTGAATAGAATTTCCATTTTCTAGTAAAAATTATGCTATGCTTAGTGTGCGACTCGTTAAAACTAAGCTTTTTTTTTACTTTTGAACTTTATTACACGTAAGAAGTATTCTTTCGTGAAGCAAAATAAGATAATATCGAAAAAAAATCGAAGAATCAATACTATTTTTTATGGTATTGTATGGTTCATAAATAAGCCTACCTTGAAAGTGTAATAAAGCAGAAAAGTCGTTATCGACCTCATTTTATAAAAAGAAAAGAGCTTTGAGTCGATGGGAACTAAGTCAACCGATTCTGTCAAAAAAAAATGAAAGTTAAGCTCCACTGTAGAAGAAAAGTAAACCTAAGCAATATTTTGTTGGAAGCTATAGAAACGATGAAACTTGTGGATATATTGTTATCATAGGATAGGATGATGAATAAAACCAAAAAAAATAAGAAAAATATCTACTAAAGAGTCTATATTCATCTGTGAATCTTATTGTTTAGTTGAAGTTTTCTATTATTGATTTAGAAGTTACTGGCCTAAACTGTTTTAGAATGGAAATCTTTACTATCACAGGGAGCCGGATGATAAAAAATTTTCATGTCCGGTTTTGAATTAGCGAAGGGAATAAAAACTATGATAACGGAATCCATCGACTATAACCCCAAAAAAACGAAATTCCGCAAACAACATAGAGGAAGAATAAAAGGAAAGAGCCACCGGGGTAATCAGATTTCTTTTGGTAAGTTTGCTATTCAAGCACTTGAACCTGCTTGGGTTACAGCTGGACAAATAGAAGCAGGGCGGAGAACAATTACTCGTACTGCTCGACGTGGCATAAAAATATGGATACGTATATTTCCTGACAAGCCTATTACAAAGAAACCTGCTGACACTCGCATGGGTTCAGGAAAAGGTGATACCCTTTTTTGGGTAGCTGTTGTTAAACCAGGTCGAATACTTTATGAGATGGGAGAAGTTTCTGAAACTGTAGCTCGAAGAGCTGCTCAAATAGTAGCTTACAAGATGCGTATACGCACTCAATTTTTAAGAATTTAAATTGCCCAAATCAAAAAAAGATCTTCTTTTATCTTTTTTTGATTTGATACACTAACAAACTTCCTTGGAGGAAAAATGATTCAGCCTCAAACATATTTAAACGTTGCTGATAACAGTGGAGCACGAAAAATAATGTGCATTAGGATTATAGGAGCAAGTTTTCAAAGATATGCGCATATTGGGAATGTAATCATCGCTGTTATTAAAGAAGCAGTTCCTAATGCAAAAATAGAAGAATCTGAAGTTATTAGAGCAGTAGTTATACGTACTTCTAAAGAATTCCAACGTAATGATGGAACAAGAATACAAACTGATGAGAATGCAGCAATTATCGTTGATCAAAAAGGAAATCCAAAGGGAACTCGAGTTTTCGGTCCAGTTCTGCACGAACTGAGACATTGGAATTTTACAAAAATAATTTCATTAGCTCCCGAAGTGTTATGACTAATATGTACAAAGTACATAGAACAGGTTAACTGCAACTTAGACAAATGTCTCTAGAAAAAAAGCATGTTTTTTTGAAAAAAAAAAAAAAAGAATAAAGAGAATTCAAAAAATAGATCAACATGGATACTATTACCAATTTGACTACATCAATCAAAAATGCTTACATAGTAAATAAACGAACGGTTCGAGTACCTGCGACTAGGATTAATGAAAAACTCGGGAAAATACTTTTCAATGAAGGCTTTATAAATAATATTAGAGAGCATAAAGAAGGGAAAAAATCTTTTTTGATTTTTACTTTCAAATACAGGAAAAAGAAAGAAACAAGAATTACCCTAAAACGTATAAGCAAACCTGGTCAGCGAATTTATTCCAATTTTCGAAAAATACCAAAAGTTTTAAACGGGATAGGAATTGTAATTCTTTCTACTTCCCAGGGAATCATGACAGACCACGAAGCTCGACAAAAAAAAATTGGAGGAGAAATCTTGTGTTATGCATGGTAATAGATTCTACCCATTTTTGCTAGATATATATTTTCCAAAAAAGAAACATGAAAATGGAAAAACGACAAAATATGATTGAACTTGAAGGACTAGTTATTGAGGCACATCCCGCTGGATTTTTTAGAGTCTTATTGGACAATAAAAAAACTGTTCTAGCTTATATTTCGGGTAACATTCGACAAAATAGTATACGAATACTTGTAGGAGATAGAGTCAAAATTGAACTCCATGTTTGTGATTTGACTAAAGGGCGTATAATTCATCGATTTAGAAAAAGCTAATAGAATTTCGTTTCAATTTTCAATAAAACAATAAGATAGCAAAAAAATAGAAAAATGATCCATACTTTTTCTAGCTCAAAGAGCAAAAAAGAATAAACACATTTAATTCAAATAATATGAAACTACGCGCTTCTGTTCGGAAAATTTGTTCGAAATGTCGATTAATTCGTAGAGGAAAGCGAATTTATGTAGTTTGTTTAAATCTAAGACATAAACAAAAACAAGGTTAATTTTTTTTCTCTTTTTTTTTTTCAATATGCATTTTATAGGCTTAGAGATATATATAACAAATTTTAGGGTATAGCAGTACAATAATGAAACCAAAATCTATGTGGAATTTATCTGTAAATAGACGTTTTAAAAAAGAAATACGTAGAGTAGACCGTGGAATCATTCACATACAATCAAGTTTTAACAATACAATTATTACCGTTACCGATGTCTTGGGACATGTGCTTTCTTGGTCGTCTGCTGGTGCATGTGGCTTTAAAGGCCCAAAAAAAGGTTCAGCTTTCGCTGCTCAAACAGCAACAGAAAACATAACTCGTACTGTAGTTATTAACCGCGCAGCCATCCTGATAACGGGTTGTGGTAAGGGACGAGACGCGGCATTACGAGTCATTCAACATAGTCGAATACTGATACGTGCAGTACTTGATATAACACCCAATCCGCATAATGGATGTAGACCTCCTGTCAAAAGACGTGTATAACTTTTCATTATATGATTTGGAATGAACTAAAAACTGCAGAATCTTCACCACGATGGAAGTGCTTGGAATCGAGAACAGACAGTAAACGATCTCATTATGGTCGTTTTTCCATATCTCCGCTTTTGAAAGGTCAAGCTAATACACTAGCTATTGCTATACGAAAAACTTTACTTCAAGAAGTCAAAGGAACATATATTACGTATGCAAGATTTCAAAAAAATATTCTACACGAATATTCTTCCATAATAGGTATTAAAGAATCAGTTCATGACATTTTAATGAACTTGAAACAAATTGTACTTAGAAGTGAATTGTACGGAATTCATGAAGCATCTATTTGTACTGTTGGACCTAAGAATGTAACAGCTCAAGACATCATATTACCATCTTCTATTCAAATCATTGATGATACCCAGCATATAGCTAGCCTTACTAAACGAATCCCCTTCAATGTTACATTGAAGATTGAAAAAAAGAAAAGGTATACTATAGAAAATATGAAACAACCAAAGGACATATTTTTCCCCATAGATGGTGTTTCTTTACCGGTTCAAAATGTGAATTTTAGTATTCATTCTTATAAGAGTTCAGATAACATACAAGAAATGCTTATTTTCGAGATATGGACAAACGGGGGATTAACTCCTAGAGAAACCATTTACGAAGCTTGTTGGAGTTTACTTGACTTAATTATTCCGTTGCTTTGCGTAGAACAAAATATAAAAAATAGCCAAAAGAAACCCAACCCTCTATCTTTAGTAACTAAAGATAGAAACAAAAAAATAGGGGGGAGGGTTACGTGAAATAGATTTTTTTTTTATTAAAGTGTATTATACACTTTAATAAAAAAAAAAATTTGTTATGAAAAACTTTGAGTGAAAATAGACTAAAAATTACATTAGAAAAGTCCTAAGGTTAACGACTCTTCAATAGGCAAAGCAGCTCCGATACCTAACCAAAGGGATAAGGCAGTACCGATAAGAAAAACTGTTGTAGCTACTGGACGACGAAAAGGATTTTGAAATTGATTAACGTTCTCTAAAAAAGGTACTGTTAATAAACCCATAGGTACAGAGATCATCAAAAGGACACCAAAAAATTTATTCGGTACTGTACGAAGTATTTGGAAAACTGGGAAAAAATACCATTCGGGTAAGATTTCTAAAGGAGTTGCAAAAGGATTTGCGGGTTCACCAATCATCGATGGTTCTAACACTGCTAAACCTATCGTACACGCAATAGTACCTAAAATAACTACCGGAAAAATATATAAAAGATCATTAGGCCACGCGGGCTCTCCATAATAATTATGTCCCATTCCTTTAGCTAATCGCGATCTTAATACAGGATCTTTTAAATCGGGTTTTTTTGTTATTGGGATAAGTAGATCTTATCTTTCTAGATCTATCCCCCGTAAGATCCGGACATGCCAATTTGAATCATCCGGCTCAAACAAGAATTTAAAGAAATAACAAGCAAAGAATTCTATGCTATAAAATGCTTTTACCCAAGTACGCATGAAATAAATTGTGAAACAAAATACTCGCTTTCTGGGTCATCTTCATCCTTGTAATTTTTTTTGATAAACAAAAAAAGTCTAAAGTTTATTTTTAACAAGGTATTGACTTGTTAATGAAATTCCCTTTACTTTTCCTTAGATCCTTTTTTTTACTCCGATAGTTATTCTGTTAAAATGCAAAGGAAATGAGTGCATTTTATAACTATGAAAAAAAGAAATTGACTAGAATTCACGGAGCCTATACAAATCATAGAAAAAAAGTCTACCCAGATTAGGAACTTTCTTTTTCTTTGAGAAAGACGTTGGGATAAGGGGAATACACAGGATCTTTCTGTGGCAGATTTAATCCGACAGGCTTAATCAATAATTCAAGTCACACACTCCCATAGTCCATTTTCTCCATTGAATTTTTCTTTTTATTTGAAATCCTTAAGGAAAAGGAAGAATCCGAAGAATCTAGCTCGAAAAAACAAGCAATATTCTTGGCAAGTATGTTATACCCTAAAAAAAATTATTTTTCTTTTTTTATAAAGGACCCGAAATACCTTGTTTACGAATCATTAGAAAATGCATTAGCATAAATATTGCACTAAGAAGTGGTAATATAAAGGTATGTAAACTATAGAACCGAGTTAAGGTCGATTGACCCACGCTAACACTTCCACGTAATAACTCAACTAAAGAAGAACCTATTACAGGAATAGCCTCGGGTACGCCAGTTACAATTTTAACTGCCCAATAACCAATTTGGTCCCAAGGTAAAGAATAACCAGTTACACCAAAAGAAACAGTCAGTACAGCTAGAATAACTCCAGTAACCCAAGTTAATTCACGAGGTTTTTTAAAACCACCTGTTAAATAAACACGGAATACATGCAAAATCATCATGAGAACCATCATGCTTGCTGACCATCGATGAATTGATCGAATTAACCAACCAAAATTGACTTCACTTATTATGTACTGAACCGAAGCAAAAGCTTCGGTAACTGTTGGACGATAGTAGAAAGTCATAGCAAAACCGGTGGCCACCTGTACCAAAAAACAAGTTAATGTAATTCCTCCGAGACAATAAAATATATTAACATGAGGAGGAACATATTTACTAGTGATATCATCTGCAATTGCTTGAATCTCTAGACGCTCTTCAAACCAGTCATATACTTTATCGAGATAGGTTAACCCCTTCAAAAAACTGTACATGAAACTTTCCCTTCGTACAGCTTAAACAAAAATACCGTAATTGAGGTAATTATCTATAACATATATAAGATAATGCCAAAATTTCAAGTAGGCTCAATAAAGGCCTTTTGAAGAATCTTTTCTTCCATTCATAATTTATGAATTTCTGTTTAATGAATAGGATTTTGATTGTTTAAACCTGAAAAAGAATTAAAAAAATTGTTCTAAACCTCAGATTTTGTTTTTACTCCGAAGATTCACTTAACAAAAGGTTCTTTGGGTAAGGTCCTGTTGGATTTTTTCAGAGTCGAAATCTTTGTTGTTATTCATTTAGATACAAAGTAAAAATTACAACAGTAAATCCTAGTTCAGACCTTTTTTCTATAATAAAAAAGAAAACTCGTGCTTTAGAAATTCTAAGTTAACCTCCAACGAGGAAAGATTATCTAAAGATAACAGACTAGTCTTCTGTACTATTAATATCGAATGTAACAAGTCGCACACCCATTTTTTTTGTAAATTCTTTTCAAAAATGACACGATCAAACTATCGTAAAACAAAAATAGAACGAACCTAAAAAAAATCAATATCTCTTACGTTATTTTTAGAAAAAGTTTGAGATCCAGTTCTATACCCAACTAACAGGAATTCCGGTCAATAAAATAGACGAATTATAGATCTCCAATAAAAGAGATAAAAATACTGCAAATAAAACCATTGCAACAACCATAAGGGCAGTAGTTCCCCATCCGGGGGCGACTTTACCATATTCACGATTAAGTGGTTTTAAGTAACTCCCTACCCCAGTTTTTCTTGGTCTGGTTCTGGAAGTATCATTCACGGTTTGTGTAGCCATATCAAATATTTTGTTGAAATCTGTTAACTTTGTATACTATGTTTTTATTTATTAATATAGTATAATTAGCTAAATTCTTTTTATTAGTTACCTAAAAATGGAAACTGCAAACTTAGTCGCTATCTTTGTATCGTGCTTGCTCGTAAGTTTAACAGGATATGCCCTATATACATCCTTTGGACGACCTTCTGAAGGTCTTATAGACCCCTTTGACAATCATGAAGACTAAAACAAAAAAGGGAAGTCCATGTGGACTTCCCTTTTTTGTTTGTTTTATTTAATTTTCTTTTCCTCCTTTAGTCGGAACTTTGGGCGGTTCTCTAAAGAAAATAGCAAAAAATAGAATTCCTAAAGTCGAAACCAAAAGGAATGTATAAACCAATGCTTCCATAGATTCAATCGTTTTTTTTTTACAACTTTCGTACTAAGTAATAAGTAATAGACGTAAGTCTTTATATGACTTGTTTTTTTGTGGTAGGATCTCCCAATTTTTGGAATGCTCCAAATTCGACTTGCGCATTTAGTTCTGGATCGATACCAGCAAAAATATCTCGGAATAGTGTTCTAGAACCATGCCAAATGTGTCCAAAGAAGAAAAGAAGAGCAAAAGTAGCGTGTCCAAAAGTAAACCAACCTCTTGGACTACTCCGAAAAACCCCATCTGATTTTAAAGTAGCACGATCTAATTCAAAAATTTCCCCCAATTGAGCACGTCTCGCATATTTTTTCACTATAGTAGGATCGCTAAAACTTACTCCATCAAGTTCTCCACCATAAAACTCGACAGTTACGCCGACTTGTTCCACGCTATATTTGGATTCTGACCTCCTAAAAGGAACATCCGCTTTCACAACACCTTCTTTGTCCACTAGAACTACTGGAAATGTTTCAAAAAAAGTAGGCATACGACGAACAAAAAGTTCGTTTCCGTCCTTATCCTTAAAAATGGGGTGTCCTAACCAACCAATAGCTATTCCATCTCCATTGTCCATTGCACCCGCTCGGAATAATCCACCTTTAGCAGGATTGTTTCCAATGTAATCGTAAAAGGCTAGTTTTTCAGGAATTTTAGACCAAGCTTCGGACAGACTTAAATTTTTATTCAAACCAGCGCGAACTCGTCGATCTATTTCTTGTTGAAAGTACCCCTGATCCCATTGATATCGAGTCGGACCAAATAATTCAATTGGGGTTGTTGCCGACCCATACCACATGGTTCCAGCAACAATAAAAGATGCAAAAAAAACAGCAGCAATACTGCTAGATAAAACGGTCTCAATATTTCCCATACGTAATCCTTTATACAATCGTTGAGGAGGACGAACACTGAGATGAAATAGACCCGCGATGATTCCCAATAGACCTGCAGCAACATGATGCGACGCTATTCCTCCTGGAACAAAAGGATCAAAGCCTTCAGCTCCCCAAGCTGGGCTCACAGGTTGTATTTTTCCAGTAAGTCCAAAAGGATCAGAAATCCAAATTCCAGGACCATATAAACCTGTAACATGAAAAGCTCCGAATCCAAAGCAAACTACTCCGGAAAGAAATAAATGAATACCAAAAATTTTTGGTAAATCTAAAGAAGGTTTTCCTGTGCGCGGATCTGTAAATATTTCAAGATCCCAGTATACCCAATGCCAAATCGCTGATAAAAAACATAAACCTGAAAACACAATATGAGCTCCAGCGACACCCTCGTAACTCCAAAATCCCGGATTAGCTTCAGTTTCTCCAGTAATACTCCATCCGCCCCAAGATTCTTTTATTCCTAAACGAGTCATAAAAGGTAAAATAAACATACCTTGTCTCCACATAGGATCAAGAACAGGATCAGATGGGTCAAAAACTGCTAATTCATACAAAGCCATTGAACCGGCCCAACCCGCTACTAAAGCTGTATGCATTATATGCACAGAAATTAACCGGCCAGGATCATTCAAGACAACAGTATGCACACGATACCAAGGTAAACCCATTAAACACCTCTTTTTCAAAAAAAAAGATTGAACTTTCTTACATTATAAAAACACACTGAATTTTAGGTTGGATCATCCTTCCTTTTATAAAACTATGTTGAATAAAAACACCGGTAGGAGAAGCAAAAATATTTTATCTTTTATGTTTCAATTTACAAAATTTAAGGATTGGTACCATTAAAAAAAAAAAAAAATACTTACAAAATTTGGAAAACAAAAACAAAAAGAAAGAGAAGAAGGAGAATAAAAAGAGAAAAAAAGGATCTAAAAAAAATGCCCCTTGGTATCCCAAAAGTTCGTTTTTTTGGTGAAGATGACCCTCCGTCAAGAAAAGAAGATGATAGAACTCCTCAAGAGATTCAATTTAATCACTTTTTTGAAGAGACAACAATACCTAAGCCTAAACGAAAGAATGAGACCCCATGTACTTTTCCGGTTCTAGGATCAAAAAAAACTAAGAATAATATAATGCATGAGGCACCTATTATGACTTTGGCAAAAGATAACGAAACAGGAGAGGATAAGGAGCCGGAAAACAAAGATAATAAAAAGAAAAAAGAAACAAAAGAACAAGTTTTGGACTGGGCTGACTTATAGTGTGACTTGAATCTCGTATAGATTTTATGGAATTTTTCCATTCATTTCCCGTCAGATGGAATGATTTTTACTTTATTGGATCGTTTTTTTTTTTTTTTTTTTGGAAAAGAACCCAACGCATAAAGTATTTTTATATTGTTCGTTTTTATACTATAAAAGAAAGTTAAATCCAAGGTTATTTTGAAATTTCATTCATTTGCGCCCATACAACTTTTGAGCAGATATAATCTATATATATATTAATTATATTCTACTCTTAGTCATCTTAGTATATAAACCTAACTTACATAAACTTCCTTAATCTATAAGTAAGAGGAATAAGAGATCTTTTGTATAGGAATAGAAGTAAAACCTAAAGATTAGATGCAGAACTCGGTAAAGGGAACAAGCAAACTGTTTTGTTTAATTTTAAACGTTTCAGAAAGTAGTCCAATACTTTTGAAATTTAGAATTATTAGCGTTACAAAAAAAAATTGGACCAAGTTTTGGAAAACAAATAGCCTTTTTCGTTTCCTAGCGACTAGAGCCGTATGTTGGGAAAAGTACACGTACGGTTCACAAGGAGAGATTGCTCTTATCTACTCCAATCGACGTAATGTCTAGAACTCGTTGTATTTTTTTAGGGCAACCCGTTGATGAAGATATTGGAAGTATATTTGTAGGTATTTTGCTTTACTTGTTTATAGACGATATACGTAAAGGAAAAAGTAGACAGATTTTCATGTATATAAACTCGTGTGGCGGAGCTATATTACCTGGTCTAAGTATCTTTGATATTATGCTTCAGCTTAGAGAAACAATACATACAATCGGTCTTGGCCTAGTTGCTTCAACAGCAACCTTAGTTTTAAGTGCCGGAACCTTTGGATTTCGTAATACAGGGCCTCATAGTAGAATAATGATCCACCAACCAAGAGCATCTCTTCGTGATGGACCAGCCTGGCTTTTTGCGAAGGACGCTTTTTTCGTTCAACAGTTGCGAAAAATGATTGTACAATGTTATTGTCTCAGAACACCCCAATTCGAAGAATTAATAGAAAATGCCCTTGACAAAAATACTTACATGTCACCAGAGGAAGCAGTTGATTTCGGACTTGTTGATAGAGTAGCACTTCCAATGTGGGAACCAAACAAGGAAGAACCTCCCTTTGAAATTCCAGAAGAAGGAAACGAAGGTTTTGGGCTAATCCCGAACCATGTTTTAGAAGAAGCTAGAAGAGCTAGAAAGATTAGAAGCACTAAAGGTGCTGTACAGATTGATGAGCAAAACCTTTCTCTACAATTCGACGAATAAATAATCAACTCTAGGATAGAGAGAAGTTCAAGATAAAAAAAAAAAAAAAGAGTTTTCTAAAGCCTGGTTAGGATTGATCCTAACCAGTAAAATTGAATAAACCACCAAAATGCCCACACTTCCTCAACTTATTAGAATTGCGAGACAACCAAAAAAAAAGGTAGGCAGTTCTCGTGCTCTTCAAAAATGTCCTCAACGCAGAGGAGTTTGTGCTAGGGTGTATGTGCGACTCGTTTAGATCAGAAAAAACTAGAACGTTCTTCCAAGAAGAGCTTTCTTGTTATCAAAAAGTAAAGATCTATCATCTCTAGGAAGATGAAATTTATGGTTTTTGTTGGTGCAAATCCAATCACTTGGATCTGAGATGAAAAGCAATTCCTCTTTGGCAGAAAACAGTCATTCGGAGCAGGGAATCATCAAAATGAAAAACTTCTTTTTGTTGCAAATGACGGAAAAATAAGATCAGCTACTCCGCTAATTCTCGAAATAACATGTCGTTACTGTACTTTAAATTTTTTGAAGTTTTTAAAGAAATTTCCTTTTTTGGGGGGGGGGAGGGGTAGAGCTTAAGACGGTAGATAATACAAATTACCAAAAGCATACTCTTTTAGTTTTAGCTCCGGCATATAGAGAGGACCTCGCCGTTAGAGAAAGAACCATATAGACGAAGAAACCCATAATTATTCAAATCTTTTAGTGAAATAAGTGATTCTTTTTGGTTGGGAAGGTTAGAATAGCTAAAGCCTTTGGAACATTTCTTTTCCAAAAAAGAAAAGTCAGTATATAAATAAACTAAACATATATATAAGAATTTAAATTAATGACCAGAGTAAAACGCGGATATATAACTCGACGTCGCCGAAACAAAAATCTCGCTTTTGCGTCAGGATTTCACGGGTCCCATTCCAAACAGTTCCGAGCTGCTAAGCAGCAGAAGCAAAAAGCTCTAACCTCGGCTAAACGCGATCGACTGAAACAAAAGAGAAATTTTCGCCGCTTGTGGATTGTTCGAATTAATGCAGCAGTTCGTCGTTTAGGGGTTCCTTACAATAAATACATAAACTGTATGTACAAAAAGCGGTTACCTTCAAATCGGAAAACACTTGCGCAAATAGCTACATTAGAGAATAATTCTTTTTATATTATTTCGAAAAACATTTTGGCATAAAAAAGAAAAAAAATCCCCGGGGATCCCCTCCGGGAAATGGAAAATCATGAACTTTGACGTCACTCATAAAAAAACGCAAAAATTACAATTTTTTCAACTTTTTTTTGACCATAAAAGGTAGCAACCCTAGAATACGAGCTCGTTTAATAGCAATAGATATAAGACGTTGTTGTTTACAGGTTAAATTATTCACTTTCCTGGATAAGATTTTTCCGCGCTGGCTAATAAATTGATTAATTAGACTCATATTTTTATAATTGATCTGATTCTCTGACTTTATTAGATTAGGTTTTTTTGGAACTTTTGGGTAACGTTTCCGACTACCAGACGGTATCTCAGGCTTATATCGTTTAAAATCAAAAGATTGCTTAGACATATTAATATCGTTTAAATAAAAGGTTTATGAGAAAATAGTTTCTGTGAACTGTTGTTGTTATGTATTCCGTTTATTTCTTTCTCTCTTTGTGAATGGTATGTTTCAAACAAAAAGGACAAAATTTCTTTAATGCCAAGGGCATGGATGTATTGTATCGATTCTTTTTAGTTGTATATCTAAAAAGGTTACAATTAATACATTCTAAAAAAATTACCACTCGTGCGCCTATGTTTTCTGACATTTTTGTAGTAGTCTATTTTATTTCTTTTTTTTTTGAATCAAAAAAAGAACGTCAGGCGATATATTCCTAGTTCCATCAATTTATTTCAAATCCTTTTTTTTTATAATATAGAGCGTTAAAAAGAAAAAGGAAAACTAAGAGCATCCGGGAAAAACCGATTTATTTCAATTAAAAAACCAGCTAAAGAACCAAACCATAAAGTTGCTAAAACGGGTGCTGTCGAAAGATATTTTTTTATATATTGCATAAAGCATTTATTTTCCTTTTTATATTTAAAAGTACTTTAAAAAGTCGACTAATTCTACCATTACCTAACCTAGGTAAGAAACGTTACTAATTTCTTATAGTATGACGGCGTTTGAATTTTCTATTTTGTCGAAAAAAAAGACTTTTCGTATGTATTAGAGATTAAAATAACATTGTTGATTAATCCATTGATTCTAAGGGATGTAGCGCAGCTTGGGTAGCGCGTTTGTTTTGGGTACAAAATGTCGCAGGTTCAAATCCTGTCATCCCTATCTATTCATTAAAACTAATCGGACTAGCTAGTCTTTAATCACAGAGAGTGGATTAAGTCATATCCCAAAAAAGCGCTCTTAGTTCAGCTTGGTAGAACGTAGGTCTCCAAAACCTAATGCCGTAGGTTCAAATCCTACAGAGCGTGATTCTGATAATTCAGTGCCTGAATTAAAACTCCAACTGATCGCCGCGTCGATACTGTAAATATGCTGTTACAAAAAGTCCAGCCAAAGTAATAGGAATTAAACCTAATACAATCCCGGATAACAGAGTTTCAACCATTTTCATTCAAAAAATTAGAAATTATAGCTATATCAAATAGTACCATGAAATCGCGATGGAATTCCATAATCAAACTTTTTTTTTTTTTTTCAATGAAACAATGTAAAAAAAAAATTGATTTAAATAAGTCTTATCTTGCTAAACCCAATAAATAGAATTAAGGTGAAAAAAAGAAAAACTAATAAAAACCCAAAATAACTAATTAGAATAGGCATGAAACAACTAAAATCAATTCAATAATGATATATTGAAGAGATAAATAACTAAATTTTTATAATAAGTAAGATATAGTACCGACGTTTCTATAATATAAAAAAAAGATATATTTTCTTTTTAATTTGAATTAAAGAGTGGTTCAAACAATTTTCTATCAAATTGTTAGTATAATGGTCAAGTAGAAATCCATCCTAACTTATTTTAATTTTTAGAATTTACAAAAGAAAAGACCGTAAAAACCTTTTTCTGCTTTTGTATTTTCTAGTTTAGGGGATCAATTCCCTTTGCCGATATAAAATAGAATTAATATTCATTAATTCATTATTGTTGGAGTTGCATATGTCTGGAAATACCGGAGAACGATCCTTTGCGGACATTCTTACAAGTATTCGATACTGGGTTATTCATAGCATTACTATACCTTCTCTGTTTGTTGCAGGTTGGTTATTCGTCAGTACAGGGTTGGCTTATGATGTTTTTGGAAGTCCTCGACCAAACGAGTATTTCACAGAAAATCAACAAGAAGTTCCTTTAATAACTGGCCGTTTTGATTCTTTAGAACAGCTGGAGCATTTTACTAAATCTTTTTAGGAGACACTAATGACTATAGATAGAATCTATCCAATTTTTACCGTTCGATGGCTGGCTATTCACGGTTTAGCTGTCCCTACAGTCTTTTTTTTGGGATCCATTTCTGCAATGCAGTTCATCCAACGATAAAATATTAAGCTATGACACAATCAAATCCGAACGAACAAAGTGTAGAATTAAATCGTACCAGCCTATACTGGGGATTGTTACTTATTTTTGTACTTGCTGTTTTATTCTCCAGTTACTTTTTCAATTAAAAAAAAAAAAAACACACAAAAATTGTTTTTTTTTTTTTCATTCTGAAAGAAATGATTTATAACAAAATTTAGGACGATTTTTTTTTTTGAGTATAACTATTAAATTTCAATAAAATGGAAGAGGAGTAATAAACATGGCTGATACTACCGGGAGAATACCTCTTTGGTTGGTAGGTACCGTAACGGGTATTCTTGTAATTAGTTTGGTCGGTATCTTTTTCTACGGCTCCTATTCAGGATTAGGATCATCCCTATAATAAGAAAATATACTTAACTGACCTTACCTTAAAAGGTAAGGTCGGCATCTTTCAAACTTTTAGTCAAAGTATGATGACCTATCATAAAAACGAAAAAAAAAAAAAAAAAAGAGAAAATACGAGCTAAAAATTCATTTCGGATAATTGAACTTTTTCAAATTGTTTCTTTTTAAGTACCAGAAAAATCTGCGCCAAAACAACCGACGTTAAAAACAATAAAAGACCTTGAATACGAAATGGGTCTTGCAGTACTATTTCCGCATTTACCTGACCAAATCCACCCACATTAGGATTATTTGTTAATGGTTGATCTGCCTTAACAAAATCACCTTCCGAAACAAGAAGTTCGGGGCCCGGAGGTATTATGTCAACACCAGATCGGCCTTGCGATATATTCTCAATCAGTACCTCGTATCCCCCTTTCTCTTTACGTAAAATTTTGCTGATTCTACCCGTTAATGAAGCATTAAATATTGTATTATTGCTTTGGCTACCATCAGGATAAACTTGACCTCTTCCTCTATTACCTCCGGCATATATAGGATATTTCCAGAAGTGCGATTCTTTTTTTAGAGCAGGATCCGGGGATAGGATTGGAAATACAATTTCCTTGTATTTTTGACCAGGAATAGGACCTATTACAAGAATATTTTTTTGGAAGGGGCGATAATTTTGAAAAGGTAGATTACCTATTTTTTCTTTGATTTCAGGAGAAATACGATCCGGAGGAGCTAGTTCAAAACCTTCGGGTAAGATTAAAACAGCTCCTACATTTAAGTTTCCCTTTTTCCCGTTAACTAGAACTTGTTTGATTTGTGTGTCATAAGGAATTTTCACAACTGCTTCAAAAACGCTATTAGGAAGCACAGATTGCGGAACTTCGATCTCTACAGGTTTTTTAGCCAAGTGGCAGTTGGCGCATACAATACGTCCAGTAGGTTCTCGAGGATTCTCATAACTTTTTTGGGCAAAAATAGGATATGCTTTTGAAAAAGAAATACGAGTTGTTATATTTACCGTTATGAAAGTGGAGATTGATAGAACCACCAATATTCTAATCCAATCAGAAACATTTTTTTTTTCCATCATTTTTCGTTTAAATTTTTTTTTTTTTTTGAAGAATCGAGAACTATTCTTTATCTCCGTTTCATTTATTATTCAACCTAAAGATGGTTTTTCATTTTACATTTATTCTTTAATATTATAAATCGAGAAGAAAAAAGGCCTGATTTTTTATTCATTCATCGAATGATAGATTACTACAAGAGACGGAGATATACGATTAAATCGGCGGAAAATCCAATATTTCAAAATTGTATCTAGAATAACAGGAAAAGTTGAAACAAGACTAAAAATGATTTGGTCATTATGCACAAATCCATAATTTTCAGAAATCCAACTGATAAAGACTTCCCAACCATGAGGTGAATGGAACCCAATGCATAGATCAGTCATTAAAAGAATTGAAAAAGCTTTCATTGTATCGTTTATACTATAGAAAATTTCTCGAATCCAAGAAAAGAAAATTGTAAGCTTTTTTTGACTCATAAAAAGAAAAGTGCTTAGAATAATAAATTCTAAAAGATTTGTTCCTAAATGTGTAACTATTTGGATACAATCTTTTTTGTACAACTCGAACAAAAAATTTTTTTTTAAATGTGTTTCCGAAAAATCTTCTACTGTTGTTTCAAAGAGCAAAAGTTCTTCTATTTGACTAACTCTTACTAGATTATTTTCTTCTTGTAAATAATCTAATATTTTGGATGAACTAGTATTCCACCAAAAAGTGACCCACGATTCTACGCATTTTTCTAGTGAAATAGAAATTAGACACGGCAATACTATAAAACATGCAACATATCGTAAAGAAACAGCTGCTCTATTTTGTGTAACTTCTATGTGATGAATAACTAATGAACTTGATTTATTCATGAGTTCTGATCGAAGTCGAGATATAATACGAATTATAGAATGAGGTATCAAACCCATGGATTCTTCTCAATTCATTTTTAAAATGAAAACTACAAATATTTTTATAGAATTGTCTATGTCTAATCAAACTCCTTCAATAGACACATGCAAAAAACGAGCTAATTCTACAGCTTTTTGTTCCATTTCTTTTTGATGAATTTTTTCCCCAGTACGAGCTAAAGGAATGTCTGGTAATCCCCTTACTTTCATATAAAGGACATGGTGGCTAGAAAAAAGACTTTTTTGTACTTGCATTGTGATCATCTGAACATTTTCGATAGAAAATCGTAAATAAACACGACGAGTTCTTCCTGGGAATCCCCAACGAAAAAGACATATAATTCCTTTTTTTTCATCAATCTGATTGTAACCACTACCCACATCAAAAAAAATTGTACACCAAAAATAAAAGCTAAAAAAAAGGCCTGCAATACCATAAAAACACATTATAATCCCTTGTGGAATAAAAAGTATTTTTTCAAAAAACAGTAGGGGTATAAGGTTCCTGCCAAGATAACTTGAAAATCCAACTATAAAAAAACCTAATGCACCTGCAAAAAGAACAGAGGCAAACAAAAAATTACTTTTTCTTCGAGAACCTTGGATAGACTCTATCCAAAGCCTTTTTGATTGATGATTCATATAAGTCATATCTCAATTAAATTGAAGTGAAGAGAAGGAATAAGCAAGGGCAAGACGGGCTATTCCTTACTTTCACTAGCTTTGTATTAACATTTTTAAGATTGGGAAACTAATTCTTCGTTTTCATAATATTTCATCTTTTTGGATGTACAAAAAAGAAAGTACCATTGTAAGGGCCGAGAAAACTAAACTCACTATAGGTACAAAAATGGAAGATAAGTTAGAATTTACCATAGAAAAAAATAGAAATTTGTTTCTTTTTCTTTCTAACATTGTATATTATTCACAGACAATGCTAGAAAGAAAAATCGCACATCTGGAAGTGTATAAAGTTTTTTCTATATGAAATCTATTATGAGCTAGAAGGGGGTTGAACCCTTGACATCATGGTCTGGAACCGTGGGCTCTTTTCCACTGAGCTGCTAACTCCTGACCAAAAATACTAAGTAAACTCCAACAAGAATCAATGAAAGAGTCTGGGTAGACCCCCAGACCCCCAAAAAATAAAAATCAAAAGTTTCCTAGTTCAAACTACTATAGCGTATCCATAGCAGCAAATTCAAACTTGATTTCTTTCCATACTTCACAAGCAGCAGCGAGTTCAGGACTCCACTTAGAAGCTTCACGAATTACTTCATTCCCCTCACGAGCAAGATCACGTCCTTCATTACGAGCTTGGACACAAGCTTCTAAAGCAACCCGATTAGCTACGGCACCGGGTGCATTTCCCCAAGGATGTCCTAAGGTTCCTCCACCAAATTGTAATACAGCGTCATCTCCAAAGATATCGGTCAAAGCAGGCATATGCCAAACGTGAATACCTCCTGAAGCAACAGGCAGAACACCTGGCATAGATACCCAATCTTGCGTGAAATAAATACCACGACTTCGATCTTTTTCAATAAAGTCATCACGAAGTAAATCCACAAAACCTAAAGTAATTTCTCGTTCTCCTTCAAGTTTACCTACGACAGTACCAGCATGAATATGATCTCCACCGGACATTCGTAATGCTTTAGCCAGTACACGGAAGTGCATACCATGATTTTTTTGTCTATCAATAACTGCATGCATTGCACGATGAATATGAAGAAGTAAGCCATTATCTCGGCAATAATGAGCTAAAGTGGTATTTGCAGTGAAACCTCCTGTTAAATAATCATGCATAACAATCGGAACCCCTAATTCTCTTGCGAATACTGCTCTTTTTATCATTTCTTCACATGTACCCGCAGTAGCATTTAAGTAATGTCCCTTAATTTCACCTGTTTCAGCTTGAGCTTTATAAATAGCTTCCGCGCAAAAAACAAAGCGATCTCTCCAACGCATAAAGGGTTGAGAATTTACATTTTCATCATCTTTAGTAAAATCTAGTCCGCCACGAAGACATTCATAAACTGCTCTACCGTAATTTTTAGCAGATAGACCTAATTTAGGTTTGATGGTACATCCCAACAAAGGACGTCCGTATTTGTTTAATTTATCTCTTTCTACTTGGATCCCATGAGGTGGACCTTGAAATGTTTTGATATAAGCAGGAGGAATTCGCAAATCTTCTAGGCGTAGAGCTCGTAGAGCTTTAAAACCAAAAACATTCCCCACAATAGAAGTAAACATGTTAGTAACAGAACCTTCTTCAAAAAGGTCCAAAGGATATGCTACATAAGCAATAAATTGATTGTCTTCTCCCGGAACAGGTTCGATATCATAGCATCGTCCTTTGTAACGATCAAGACTAGTAAGACCATCAGTCCAAACTGTGGTCCATGTACCTGTAGAAGATTCAGCAGCTACCGCTGCGCCTGCTTCCTCGGGCGGTACTCCGGGTTGAGGAGTTACTCGGAATGCTGCCAAGATATCAGTGTTCTTAGTCTGATACTCTGGAGTATAATAAGTTAATCTATAATCTTTAACACCAGCTTTAAATCCTACGCTTGCTTTAGTTTCTGTTTTTGGTGACATAAGTCCCTCCCTAAATCAAATCATATTTCTGACAAGAACGAGGTCTGCTCGACATTTTCTTTTATAGACTCTTTTCTCCCTTATTGGTAGATTTTGGATACACTTTTTATTTTAAAATTTTTTTATATATAATGCAACCCAATTTTTACTTTGAAAAGTCATTCTTCTCAGAATATTTCTAGGATAAATGTATAAATATAAAAAAGATGTAGTTTATTTTCTTATTCATTGAACATGTAAAACAAAAAAAGATTGAATTATGCTATTAACCTACTACAAAAGAGTAAAATAAAATCGAGTTAGTTTTTGACTGATTCAATTGATTTGATATGGACTTCTTGGATTTTTTCAATCATGCTTTTCATTTTGATTTTTATGAGAACCCAAAGTTTTCTTTTTTTTGTATCAACAAAGATACAAAAAAATGTAGGACATATTACTCAAATAATTGGTCCGGTACTGGATGTATCCTTCCCTCTGGGGAATCTACCTAATATTTACAATTCTTTGATTGTGAAAGGTCAAATAGGCAGTAAGGAAATTAATATTACTTGTGAAGTACAACAGTTATTGGGAAACAATACAGTTAGAACTGTAGCTATGAGCGCGACAGACGGTTTGATGAGAGGAATGAAAGTAATTGATACAGGAGCTCCTCTTAGTGTACCCGTCGGTAAAATGACTCTGGGACGAATTTTCAACGTTCTTGGAGAACCTGTTGATAATTTAGGTCCTATAGACACAAGTACAACATTTCCTATTCATCGACCCGCCCCTGCCTTTTCACAATTAGATATTAATTTGGCAATTTTTGAAACAGGCATTAAAGTCGTGGACCTTTTAGCACCTTACCGACGTGGTGGCAAAATTGGTCTCTTTGGGGGAGCAGGAGTGGGTAAAACAGTGCTAATTATGGAGTTAATCAATAACATAGCTAAAGCTCATGGTGGTGTTTCCGTTTTTGGCGGCGTAGGAGAGCGTACTCGTGAAGGAAATGATCTTTACATGGAAATGAAGGAATCTGGAGTAATCAATGAAAAAAATATAATAGAATCCAAAGTAGCTCTGGTCTATGGTCAAATGAATGAACCACCAGGAGCTCGTATGAGAGTTGGTTTAACCGCCCTAACTATGGCAGAATATTTCCGAGATGTGAACGAACAAGATGTACTTTTATTTATAGATAATATTTTCCGCTTTGTTCAAGCTGGATCTGAAGTATCCGCTCTATTGGGCAGAATGCCCTCTGCTGTAGGTTATCAACCAACCCTTAGTACAGAAATGGGTTCTTTGCAAGAGAGAATAACTTCTACTAAAAAAGGGTCTATAACCTCTATCCAAGCAGTTTATGTACCTGCGGACGACTTGACTGATCCCGCTCCTGCTACAACATTCGCACATTTGGATGCTACTACTGTACTTTCTAGAGGATTAGCTGCCAAAGGAATCTACCCAGCAGTTGACCCATTAGATTCCACATCTACTATGCTTCAACCTAGGATTGTAGGTGAAAAACATTATGAAATTGCACAAGAAGTGAAACAAACCTTGCAACGTTACAAAGAACTTCAAGATATTATAGCTATTCTTGGACTAGATGAGTTATCAGAAGAAGACCGATTAACTGTAGCCAGAGCACGAAAAATTGAACGTTTTTTATCACAGCCCTTTTTTGTAGCAGAGGTTTTTACGGGTTCCCCAGGGAAATATGTTAGTCTTATTGAAACAACAAGAGGTTTTCAAATGATTCTTGCCGGAGATTTAGATGGTCTCCCTGAACAATCCTTTTACTTGATTGGTAATATCGATGAAGTTATAAAATGATAAGAGAAATCTACCGCGAAGGCTATTAATAAGTAAAATTTGAATTTCAAAAAATGACACTAAATCTTCGTGTATTAACTCCTACTCGAGTTGTTTGGGATTCCCAAGTAAAAGAAATCATACTTTCCACTAATAGTGGTAAAATTGGCATTTTACCAAACCATGCTTCACTTGTTACTGCTGTGGATATAGCGGTTATGAAAATACGTATTAATGAAAAATGGTCTACTATTGCTTTGATGGGTGGTTTTGCCAAGATAGAGCAAAATCAAATTATTTTATGGGTAAATGATGCAGAGAAGGGTGTTGACATTGATCCTCAAGAGGCACAGGAAGTTTTTCAACAAGCTAAAGCTAACGCAAATCGAGTTCTAAGCAAAAGACAAAAAATTGAAGTTGATCTAGTTATCAAAAGAGCTAGAACCAGATTAGAAGCTATAAACGCAGTTTTACCTAATTAGAGCTCCCCCTCCCCCTTTTTTTTCGGGGGGGCTCGAGCCAGTCTTAGAAGATTTCGATTTATACCTACTATTGGACTTGAACCAATGACTCTCGCCTTATGAAAGCGATACTCTAACCACTGAGTTAAGTAGGTCATATACATATAAATAACATTTTTGCAAACAATGATATATTAAAACATAGATAATATCCTTTTCTCATCAAATTGATTCAATAAAATATGGTTATTACTTTATGAACTTTGAGGTGTATAAGAAATCAAAATCTAGGTCTTAGTCTATGTTCATCAAAGAAAAACTCTTTGCAAGATGGATGAGATTTTGTGAGAAATAGAAAAAAATATCTAGCAAAAAGAAGAGTCATCAAGACAATATGATTTGGATTCTGCTTTACCAAGAAGGTTCGACTAAAAAAAGAATTAATCGAAATCAAAGCATAAGGATAAAGCTTTAAATTACTTTACTTAATAGTAATCAAAACAGAATTGAATACCAGGAACCAGAATTGAACTGGTGACACGAGAATTTTCAGTCCTCTGCTCTACCAACTGAGCTATCCCGGCCGGTAACACGAATTTTTTCTCACAGAGTGATAACTAAACTTACTATGACTATGCTCACCCTTTATTTTCAAATAAACTAATAAATTAGTCAATCCAACACTAATATTTGCAATATTTTCCCAAACTTGGGGATAGAGGGATTTGAACCCTCAAGGTCTCGTAGACCAACGGATTTTCTGACTACTCCAAATTTCATTGGTGCTGAAAAGAACATGTAGAAATGGGCTCTCTCTTTATTCGCTCTATAACGGATTTCTTTTCTCTCTAGAAAATGAAATCCAGTTGATTTGAATGATATTCATAGTTAGAATAACTTCCATCGAGTCTCTGCACCTATCTACCTTTTTTAGTCAGAGAATCTCTGACTTGGATTTGGCTCAGGATTGCCCATTCGAACTATCTCGGGTTTCCCTGTATTGGAAAGCTATCATTTAGTAGGATTTCCTACTAAAGCTCAATTTAATCAAGTCCGTAGCGTGTACCAATTCCGCCATATCCCCTTCTACTTAAGTGTAAGAAGCCTAGTATTCAGATCAACAAATTTTCAAAATGTTCAAACTCAAAAACAAAGCTAGACGTTTCTTTTTTTCAAGAAAAAATTAGTTTGTTCTAGAATAGTTTCGCATAAATCAACTATTGCAGCATTAGACTGTTTTGCTTAGTTCAAAGGTTAGAGCATCGCACTTGTAATGTGATGCTAATCGGTTCGATCTCGATAGCAGACTTTTTCCTATTTCTGTTATCTCTAGAATAGAAATAAAATGTGAAGGTATAGAAAATATCTGCAGATAAATATCAAAATCAAAGATGGAAAAAGTTCTTTTTACTCATAGCAAAAAGAACTTGATAGAATAGATCGGGACTGACGGGACTCGAACCCGCAACTTCCGTCTTGACAGGGCGGTACTCTAACCAATTGAACTACAATCCCTTTACTTTTTTTAGTTTTTAGTAAACTTGGTCCGATCTTTTTTTTCCTTCCCAGCAACTATCTGCTTGTTCTCTTTTCTATCTAACAACATTGAAACTAAAGCTTTGGGTCGAGCTGGATTTGAACCAGCGTAGGTATAATGCCAACGAGTTTACAGCCCGTCCCCATTAACCACTCGGGCATCGACCCGGAAAGAGAAAAGACTTTTTAAACCATTCCTTTTCTCGTACCCCTAGGGGAAGTCGAATCCCCGCTGCCTCCTTGAAAGAGAGATGTCCTGGGCCACTAGACGATAGGGGCCAGTATTCGCATAATATCCAACAAACTAGGAATTTGTCAAGTTCATAAACGTGGTTTTTGGATAATATCTAAGAATCCATAGTCCGAAAAGATATTTTGGACTGAAAAGTTTTCTGGGACGAAAGGATTCGAACCTTTGTAATAACAGGACCAAAACCTGTTGCCTTACCGCTTGGCGACGCCCCATTTTTATGTTTTCTGCTTTTAAACACTGTGTAGTGTAATATAAATAGAACTTAGATATTACTTGGTCATAATTTTGAAAAAGTTAAAAATTAGGAGAGGGAGGGGGGGGGGTTGATCTTTTTCTATTAGATCTAGTAAAATAATGTCTGAAAAAATTTTCAGTCAAACGATTCCTTTTTAAACAATATAAACTAACAATATAAACTCAAAACTGATTGATGGAGACCTGTAATGCTAACTATTCTTTTTTTCCAAAATACTTTTGTTGTTTCAAGCAATCTTTTTTTTTGTAAACTACCCGAAGCTTATGCGAATTTTGATCCACTTGTGAATATAATGCCAATAATTCCCGTGTTTTTTTTTCTATTGGCTTTTGTTTGGCAAGCAGTCGTAAGTTTTCGCTAAAAAAAAAAAATATGTGTTTTTATTTATTAATCTAATTAAAGATCTCGGAGATTACGCAATGCTTACTCTTAAGGTATTTGTTTATACAATAGTGATTTTCTTTATTTCCCTTTTTATCTTTGGATTTCTATCAAATGACCCAGGGCGTAATCCTGGCCGTAAAGAAGAAGGTTAATTAATTTCAATCAATAATAACACAACGGAGAGAGAGGGATTCGAACCCTCGATACGGGGTTGTCCGTACAACGGATTAGCAATCCGCCGCTTTGGTCCTCTCAGCCATCTCTCCTAGCGAGAAAAAGATTAAGTTCATCACTTGCTGTGAATATATCAAAAGATTAAGTTATCGTGTCTTGACAAAAAAAAGAGTTTTTTCTTTGTTCTAGATAGAAACTAAATAGATAATTATTCATAAAGTTCTTTCCCCAATTGGAAAGCTAAAATACTTGTTATCAAAGCCAAAACAAGGGCTAGCAACAATTGACCTTCTGATATCATTTGTCCCCTCCTTTTTTTTTTTATTTCGTTTTTCCTTTCCATTTTATTATTCTTATTATTTCATTGTAACAATGAATTTTGCAGAAGGCTATAAAAAAAGGAAAACAGGCGGGTAATTCCTCCAAAATAGAATAAAAATTCAATTTAGTTATAGATGACTTTCGTTTATTTGAAGTTTGCACTTGGTGACCCTTAGGTTACTGAAGACCACAAAACCTATAAATAGATAACGAAACAAGCAGAAAGTTGGAATTTCTAGTTATTTTTTCATTTCTAAAAATCGACTTAACAAAAAAAAATGAACCCATATATGGGAGAAACTAACCTTTACTAGTTGGATATCCCCCATGAGCCGAATGAAATTTCGGTGTTCAATTCTCAATTAGAAGCATTCGAAATGTGTCCCTTTAACCCTCCAAGCTAATTATGCGGGTTCCATTTCCATGAAATGCTACCTGCTATTCTAGAAAACAATGGAATTCAAAATTTTTTTCTATGTTGATCACGAAAACTCGTGATCAACATAGAAAAAAAAGAGAGAAAGAGCGTCCATCGTCTAATGGATAGGACAGAGGTCTTCTAAACCTTAAATATAGGTTCAAATCCTATTGGACGCATTATTTTTTAATTGAAGAACAAAAAGTTCAATTTGTTCTTTAATAGCTTCTCTTAACATCGTTTCTGCTTCTTCGGTTAATGTCTTAGTTGTACGTATAATTTCTCCGAATTGAGGTTTACTATTTTTTAAATACTCTCGTAATTGATCTAGAAATTTTTTAACAAATTGAATTTCGAATCGATCTAGATATCCATTTGTCCCAATAAAAATAGTAGCTATTTGCTCTTCAACACTTAAAGGGGCTGATTGAGGTTGTTTGAGTAGCTCGCGTAACCGTTGACCTCTTGCTAATTGATCTTGAGTACCTTTATCAAGATCAGAAGCGAATTGGGCAAAGGCTTCTAACTCTGCAAATTGAGCTAACTCTAATTTCAATTTTCCGGCTACTTGCTTCATTGCTTTTATCTGAGCCGCGGATCCGACTCTAGATACAGAAAGACCTACATTAATGGCAGGGCGTATCCCTGCATTGAAGAGATCGGCAGACAAAAAAATTTGTCCATCAGTAATAGAAATTACATTAGTAGGAATATACGCTGAAACGTCTCCAGCTTGTGTTTCTACTATAGGTAGAGCAGTAAGACTTCCTTCACCCAACTGATAATTTAATTTAGCTGCTCGTTCAAGTAAGCGCGAATGTAAAAAGAAAACATCTCCAGGGTAAGCTTCCCGGCCAGGTGGTCTTCTTAACAGAAGAGACATTTGTCGATAAGCTTGTGCTTGTTTAGATAAATCATCATAAATTATTAAAGTATGTTGCTTTTTATACATGAAATATTCAGCTAAAGCTGCTCCTGTATAAGGAGCAAGATATTGTAGTGTAGCAGGCGAATCTGCAGGTTCGGATACAACAATAGTATATTCTATTGAGCTACGTTCTCGTAATGTTTTAACTACTTGAGCTACAGAAGAAGCTTTTTGACCAATTGCTACATAGACACATATAACATTTTGTCCTTTTTGGTTAAGAATAGTATCTGTAGCTACGGCTGTCTTACCAGTCTGTCTGTCGCCAATAATTAATTCTCGTTGACCTCGTCCTATAGGAATCATAGAATCAATAGCAATAAGTCCTGTTTGAAGAGGTTCATAGACGGACCGGCGCGAAATAATACCCGGAGCAGGAGATTCAATCAGTCGGACTTCCGAAGCAGAAATTGGACCTCTGCCGTCAATAGGTTGGGCTAAAGCGTCTACAATACGACCTAAAAAAGCATCACTTACTGGTATCTGCGCAATTTTACCTGTTGCTTTCACGGAACTTCCTTCTTTAATTGTCAAACCATCCCCCATTAAAACAACTCCAACATTATTAGTCTCTAAATTTAGAGCAATACCGATTGTACCATCTTCAAATTCGACCAATTCCCCTGCCATTACTTCACAAAGACCATGAATACGAGCAATACCGTCTCCTACTTGAAGTACAATGCCCATATTAATCACTTGGACTTCGTTATTATATTGCTCGATTTGGTCACGTATAAGACTACTAATTTCGTCAGGCCGAATAGTTATCATGACTCCTCCTAATATATCTGTTTTGAAAAAAAGGAAAACCTATCTAGTCAAAAATTCTTTTCATGTCTTTAAGCTGATCAATATTATAGTCGATAATATATAAATGCAATTCGTTATTCAAGCAGTTAGTTAAAGTTATTAAAGCGTTTCGTAAAGCTTGACAAGAAACTTGTTGTCTTACCTGATCAATTACTATTTGTTGTTCAAAGCAAACAGTTTCATTTTTAGAATCTTCCAGTTGTTTGAAATTTGCTGAAGCAGCTTTAATGAGATTTTCTTTTTCTTCTTCAATTTGTAGGTATCCGTTTTTTCGAATTTCATTTACTCTTTTTTCAACATCTCGTAACCGAGCTCGAGCCTTCTCAAGTTGATCGGCAGCTCCGTTACATAAATCTTCTGAATTTTGAATAGTTTGACAAATCTTGAGTTTACGATTATCTAATAGATTACTTAATGAAAGTAGATCATCTCTTCTTTAATCCCCGAAATTTGAATAAATAATCTCTTCCCAAACCGAACATGAAATTTTCATTTCATTCGGCTCTCTTGCTCAGTTTCCGGTACCAAGCCTGCCTTTCTGCTTAAGAGGTATGAAACATCTTTTAACTATGAAGACTCTTTTGTCAAGGGGGAATTTTTTTTCTTTTTGTTTGACAAAGTTGTTTTTTTTCCTTTGAATAATATCTCTTTTGTGTAGGTTGTTAGTTCAATTTCACATAAATTGGGAGATCCCGATTCTTTTACTGTTTCCAAGAGATATGAATATTATCTATCTAGTGGAGTAATCTCCAACTATGTCCTTTAACACAACACTAGACACAGTGGTGGAAAGAATACACCCTGTTCTATTCAATTTGGACTTTAAGCAGTTCTGCTTTAACCATTCAACGAACATTCTCCGTACTCATTAATTACGAAATGCGGTAGTACTTCTCTAGTCCCCGTATAGAAGTAATTCGTTGAGATTATGCACTTTTGTATCTTATTGAAAGCGCAGCTGGTTCATCTCAGCTATATTATTCAAAACTACAACTCGCACACACTCCCTTTCCAAAAAATATGAGTATGCCAAACACTACACTTAAATTGATTATATTTGTTTCCAAAATATTAGTATTTAATCCAAAGCCTTCAGCTAAGGGCCAATAGCTTAAATAAACGAAAGAATCAATTACTTTTTTCATATGGTCTCCCCTTATAGATAAAAATTTTGCAAAATCAAAAATTCCGTCATTCCAACACCTTTTGTACTTAATTTTATTAATTTAGAAAAGTTTATAAATAAACAGCTCAATTTTTGGTATTTATGATCTCATTACATTTATGATCTCATTACTTATTCAGAGAGTAACAGTAGAAAACTTTTGTTTCGAGGCAGCCCCTCCAGGACAAGTAATTCCGTAGAGGGGAAGATTGAATTCTCAAACAAAAGGATTAGCAAATAGCAGTGCTAAAGCAACAACTAACCCATAAATAGTTAAAGCTTCCATAAATGCTAAACTTAACAATAATGTACCTCGTATTTTACCTTCTGCTTCAGGTTGTCTCGCAATACCCTCTAGAGCTTGACCGGCAGCAGTCCCTTGGCCAACACCCGGCCCAATAGAAGCAAGTCCGACGGCTAACCCAGCAGCAATAACAGAAGCGGCAGAAATAATAGGATTCATAATAATCTCCTTTTACTTAAAAAAATGTATTGAATAGTTGATAATACTAAAAACCTAGTTAGTATACTTTTTTCAGCTTAGTCCATTGAATATTTTATTAAGATTGGATTCCTATAAATGATTTAATCATGATTTTCTAAGGATTCACCTATATAAGCTGCAGCGAGAGTCGCAAAAATGAGAGCCTGAATTCCGCTTGTGAATAATCCTAGAAACATTACAGGTATAGGAACAACTAAAGGAACTAGAGAAACAAGAACGGCGACTACTAATTCATCTGCCAAAATATTTCCAAAAAGTCGAAAACTAAGTGATAAAGGCTTGGTAAAATCTTCTAAGATATTAATTGGTAACAATATTGGAGTTGGTTGAATATATTTACCAAAAAAACTTAATCCTTTTTTTGAAAGACCCGCATAGAAATAGGCTACTGACGTAAGTAAAGCTAAAGCAACTGTAGTATTAATGTCATTTGTAGGTGCAGCCAATTCGCCGTGCGGTATTTGAAAAATACCCCAAGGAACAAGAGCACCGGACCAGTTAGAAACAAAGATAAAAAAAAATAAGCTTCCAATAAAAGGAAGCCAAGAAACATAATGTTCCTCGCCAATTTGAGTTCTGGTCAAATCCCGAAGAAATTCAAGAATGTATTCAGCAAAATTTTGTTTTCCGGTTGGAATAGTTTGCGGATCTCGAATAGTTATAATAGCGAAACCTAGTAAAATAGCAATAACAAACCAAGAAGTTATAAGTACTTGTCCATGAGTTTGAAACCCGCCTATTTGCCAATACAAGTGTTGGCCTACCTCTACACCAGAAATTTCTCCAAAATGATTGAAATTATTTAGTATACTAATACTATTTTGCAATATGTTCATATTATCCTTTTTCAAAAAAATCACTTATTTTTTTCTGAAGGAATGATTTCTGAATTTTCACTAAAAAAAAAAAAAAAAAATGAAGAGCGAGCTTTGCGCTTACTTCGAAAAATGATTTGACTAATTATTATAACCAGAAGAAACAGCTGACATTAATTTGTTCAGAATTAATCCAACGGATCCACGGGCATCATCATTGGCTGGAATTGGAATATCTACGAAATCTGGATCACAATTAGTATCAACTAAACTAATTGTGGGAATGCCCAGCGCTCTGCATTCTCTAACAGCAGTAGATTCCTTTTGTTGATCAACGATTATTACAATATCAGGTAACTTTTTCATATAGAAAATTCCTTCTAAATACTGTTGTAGAAGTTCTAATTGCTTTTCAATAAGTGCAATTTCTTTTTTCGTACGTCTTCGATGGAACAGCCCCGACTTATATTTTTGTTTCAAATTTCTAAACCTCTCAAGTTTTTCTTTTGTGGTAGACCAATTCGTTAACAAGCCACCCTGCCATTTGTAGTTGATATAATGACATCCAGTTTTTTTGGCAGTTGATGCTATTAAATCAGCTGCATACCCTTTCGTGCCAACTAGAAGGAATTCCTTTCGTTTTCTCGCGGCATCCATTAAAAGATCGCAAGCTTCAGATAAAAAAAGAATTGTTCGAACTAGATTGATAATATGTAAATTTCCACGTTCAGTCAAAATATAACAACGCATTTTCGGATTCAACTCATTTTTTTGATGTCCGAGATGAACTGCTACTTTTATCATATCTTTGAAAACATTCTTTTTAGAAACACGCCTTTTTTTTTTGAAAACGTTTGTCATGTTTTGCTTTTCTCTTCTCTAAAAGAATTTCCATTCCTACGGAATCTATGACTTTTCTAAATTTTTAGTTTTCTATTCTTTTTTTGTTTTTTAGAATAGAAAAAACAAAAAAATCTTCGTTTTTTTGTTTAGTTTCGCTTTTTGAAACCTTTTGATTTTTTTTTCCATTTTCCAGTACCGGCGGGTATTTTACTACTGAGAATCAAATTTTCCTTCAGTCCTTTCAACCAATCAATCCGACCTTGAAAAGCAGCTTTAGCTAAAACTCGAGTAGTTTCCTGAAAACTGGCCTCCGATATAAAACTTGTAGTTTCAAAAGATGATTTTGTTATTCCCAAAATTTTTGTTTGATAGTGGATTACCTCGTCGAAAGCCCGATCTAGTTTTTGTGCTCGCGAAAAGAAAACGAGCTCTCCTGGTAAAAAAACATTAAGCATTACGTCCTTAGACACAAGTACTCTTGAGGTCATTTGCTGTATAATAAGCTCTAAGTGTTTCTCACATATATGTACTCCTTGAGATTGATAAACTTTTTGTATTTGATTGACTAAATGAATTTGACCTTGCGTCAAAGTTATTTTAGTACTTATGACTAAACCCCAAAAACTTCCAAGAGTTATTGTCATATCTTGGTTCCATTTTCGAAAGCTATTTTCTAAACTTTGTACTACAGGATTTTTTGAATGTGCCTCTAAAAATTGTTCCACTTTTGGAAGACCTCGTGTTATATCACTAGATTGAAATCTTTCATACAAATAGGTTATTAACGAATTTCCTTGGTTAATCATTTCTGCGTAATTACCATGAATAGTAGATTTTGGAGTAGCCAAGTAGGGTTTAGCTAACCGCACTATTAAAGATTTTTCACGAATAACGATAATTTGTCCCGATTCTGAAAATGATTCATTTCTTGATATAGCAAATTTTTGCCAAAGCAATTGGCCAAGATTTTTTATTGGAAATTTTTGTTCACAATTCTTTTTTGAATTTGAAAAAAAAGTAATTCTTTTTGTTGGAGATTCCCAAAATTTGCTATTTTCGTCTATAATATAACATTTAGGGGCTTCGAAAACTTTTAAATAGTTGTAAAGACTCTTAAACAATCTTTTCTTACAATTTAGAAAAACTTTATGAATACGATATAAATGCCCTAAAAAACTTACTTCTTCAAATTCGTTTATGATATCTAAAGTTTGTAATAGTTTTATTTGAAAATAATCAGATGTTGCTAGAATAATCCAAGACAAACTTTTATCTTCCTTAGATAATGAACGAAAAGTTGCTGTATACTTTTTGCTGGAAGATAAAAGTTTAGCTTGATGAAAAAATATTACTAAATTTTTTAGATTGTGTTTTTGATTTATCGGAGTCAAACTAAGTTCAATCATGTCGATAATAATCTTCTTTGTTCGTATGGACGTAATACATGTATAAGCCCTAGGTTCCCTAGGTTTTATCGATTTGTTTTCCCAAATCAAAATTAAACAATTCCAAATCAGATGAACATTCGTTTTGAGATTTTTGATTTCATGGAAAAAATTGTTCTCTTTTATATGTAACTTGTTTTCTTCTCTAAAAAGATCTGTACAAAAGCGTACTTTTGATGAATTCTTAGGTTTTTGATATTCTAGGGTGGTTTGTAGTAATACAAATGATTTTTTCTTGTAAGCCCTTTTTTTTTGAAAATAGTTCCTTTCTAGTTGCAATTCTTTAAAAATATTTTTTTGTTTGCGTCTAAATATGTGTAAAGATTTTTTGATCTTTCTATAGCTATAAAAATAGATGTTTATGGATAATATTTTCGCAAAAATAGTTGGTTTTTTTTTGTGAAATTGGACTAGTCCAAAAACTTGTTTTTTTTTATTACCGATTTTTTGTGTGTCTACTCGACAAAAAATATGATCAAGCAAGAAAAATTTGTTAGACGAATAAATACATTCTAGAAATTCTGAGTTCACAATCTTATATTGAGAATTGTTCCATATATAGAAACTTGTATTTCTATTCAAAAGACCATTTCGGGAAATTTTTAGAATACAATTAGGAAAAAGTAGTCTATGTTCCTTTTTTTGTCTTTTTGAAACAGTAAGCAATGGAACCAGAATGCGATTTGTTTGTTTCTTTCCTTTAATATTGCAATCAAAATTATCCAAAAATTTTGGAATAGAGATAAAAAATTTATTTTGAATGAATTTTTCTTCGGAACGATAAAAGGACAAATTTTGTAGTAAATTGTCTACAGAAGAGTCGAAATCATTTTGCTGTTTGGTAATCAGCAAGGGAATAGTTACTTGATCTTGATCTTTAGGAAACGGAAAAGCTAGTCTTGGTTTGCATATAGTTCCTGATAATATCCATAAATGACCCGCTTCAAGTGTACAATGAACATTACCTTGGACATTTTTTGGTTCATGCCATAGAAGAGTACTCCAGTGCATTTCTCCGTTTAATTCTGAATATATATATTTAATAACTTTTTCCTTTAAAAAAGAAATTTTAGTATGAATTTCAGCAATAAGTTGTTCCGATTCTACATTTTGGTAATTTTGAACAAAAATCCAACTTTTTGTTGGAATAATCGAATAATCCAACTTATCACCACTATCCTTTATAATTAAAAATAAACTTTTAGAACAAATATAAGCAGGATGCCCATAATATGTACGAATAGGATAAACTAACTTTGGATTGAATTGAATCCTTCCGTTGAAAGGCGCTCGTATAGTTCCTGCGATATTACCTGTAAAAACTCCTCCGGTATGAAAAGTCCTTAATGTTAATTGAGTTCCCGGTTCCCCGATAGATTGACCGGCAATAATACCTACTGCTTCTCCCAATTCGATCAAGTTATTGTGACTAAGACTTTGACCATAACATAATTGACAAATCCAAGATAGACTTTTGCAAGTAAAAGGACTTCGTATAGATATTGATTGGACCGAAAGACTGACGAATTGCTTAAAAAGTCCAGCACTAATTTCTTGATTGCGCGTAGCAACACATCTTTTATTTATATATACATGATCTGCTAATACACGCCCCATTATCTTGTTCAAAAAATTGATTTTTCCGATCTTTGTATGGGGACTATAAAAAATACCTTGAGTACTACCACAATCAATTTTACGTACAACTATATGTTGTACGACTTCAACAAGTCTACGTGTAATATAGCCAGCATCCGCTGTTCGTATAGCAGTATCCACAACTCCTTTACGAGCTCCATAGGAGGAAATTATATATTCTGTTAAAGAGAGCCCTTCCTGGAAATTGCCCTGAATGGGTAGATCCACGATTTTTCCTTGGGGATCTGACATTAACCCTCGCATACCTAGTAATTGGTGAACTTGAGATTTATTTCCCCGAGCTCCTGAGAAAGACATCATATAGACTGGATTCAAAGGTTCTATTATATGAAATTTAGGGTGCATTTCTTCTTTCAAAAATTCACTTGTAGTATGCCATCTTTCCATTAATTGACGTAATGTTTCGACTGTATGCAAATTGCCGAGAATATTTTGCTTTTCCGAATAAAAAGCTTGTTGGTCTTCTTCTTTAACAAGCCATCCTTTCGATGGCACTGCTAAAAGATCATCAATTGCTAATGAAAAAGATGCTTCAGTAGCTTGGTGAAACCCCAAAAATTTCAATTGATCCAAAATATGCGATGTACATGTCATTCCCAAGAGATCAATTAATTTTTGAATAAGCTCTTTCATGGCAGTTATATCCATCACTTTATTATAAAAATGAACTTGGTTTTTTTGTTTCATAACAAGAAACCTCCGCAATTATCTAATTCAGCAAAGTATTCCAGTCCTCAAATAAAAGACCTCCTTGATCTCTCTGTACACATAAAAGATAAGAGATTTAGAAAGCGGGCGTCGTTTGAGAGGATTCAAAAAGCTTTGAGGTTGTTTTTATAGCATTTTTGATTTCTCGATTGAAAAGAACACGACCTACGGTCGTTCGAATATATATACAAATAATTTGTTCTATTCGATCGTTTTGAGTCACATAATGTTCATAAATTTGCTGAGATAAGCCCTTAGGGTGATATTGAATTTCAATAGGGACTTCTCGGGCTGTTGGGGTAACAATACTTCCATTTGCTACTTTCCATTTCAACCATAAAGGGTTGTTTAATTGGACTTTTTTTTTTTGAAATGCTATGAACACATGATTAAAACTTAAGAAATAAGTATTCTTTTTTCTAAAAAAAATGATCTCTTTTGATTGAAATGGGTGATATCTTATTTCGTAAATATCTTGTGGTTTTTCAACAGTTAATATATAAAGTCCAAGAAGCATATCTTGTGTTGGTATTGTAATAGGACTTCCATGACTTGTAGATAAAATATTTGTATAAGAAAACATAAGTAAACGGGCTTCTACAATAGCTTCTGGAGATAAAGGTACATGAACAGCCATTTGGTCTCCGTCAAAGTCTGCATTAAATCCCGTACAAACTAATGGATGTAAACGAATGGCATGCTCTTTTACTAGAATTGGTTGAAACGCTAATATTCCAAATTTGTGGAGAGTAGGTGCTCGATTTAACAATACAGGGTGCCCTAGCATTACTTTTTTAAGTATTTTCCAAACAATGTTTTTCCGTTTTTGAATCAAATTTTTAGCAGCTCTCAGATTGGAAGCAAAACCTCGTCCAATAAGACTACGAATTAAAAAAGGTTGAAAAAGCTTGATTGCCATTTCTCGAGGTAACCCACATTGATGCAATGCCAGAGAAGGACCCACTATAATAACGGATCGCCCTGAATAATCTACTCGTTTTCCAAGTAAATTTGTACGAAATCTTCCTTCTTTACCCGCAATCACATCCGAAAATGACTTATATGGTCTATTATGAAAATTTCTCGGTTGTCCGACGGTTCTATCATTGTCTAGAAGTGCATCTACGGCTTCTTGGAGTAATCGTTTTTGAAGAGTCAAAAAATCTCCTGTTGAATAAAAGGGACCGCCTTGCATTTCGAAACTAGTTTGAAGATTCTTATTCCGAATAAGAACTTTTTGATAAAGTTTATTCAAATCTGACTCCACAACCATTTGTTGACCCAAAGCAAAAATAGGTCTTAATTCGGGGGGAAGAACTGGTAATAAACATAGAACCATCCATTCTGGTTGGATTTTTGCTTGGATCAAATATTTAGCAAATTTTATGCGTCTGCTCAAAAAATGGTTTCTTTGTTGTATTTTGTTTTTACCTCTTTGAATTTTGTAATTTTTTAAGAGCTTTTTCCATTCAATATATGACTGATCCAGAAGAATACGAAGATCCAAACCAGTTAATTGTTTCTGTATAGCATTTCCACCAATAGCTATTTCTCTTTCTTGAAATTCGACAAAATTCCAACCAGAAATATAAGGAACAATAAAATCCATCCACGATGGAATGTCTTCATGTTGTAATAGACCCCGGAATCGTGATATAGTAGGTCTATTAGTTGTGGGCCTAGCAAGAAAAATATTTGGATAGATTATCTATCTCCCTTTAGAATCGGACGTGAAAGTTATCTTTTCATACGACTCAAGTCACTCCAAAAAGTTTTGGTAAAAAACTTCTCTTTAGCTTGGATAAGCAAAAGAAAACTATCCAAAAAAGTACCCATTGCTCACGTTCTAAAATTAGCAAAATTGAAAAATAGAATTATTGAGTAGTCTTTTCCCAATAGTTTTTTTCGAAAAAAAAAATTTTTAGACTTGGGGTTTACTTGTCTGTTGTTCGTTTTTTTTTTTTGAACTTAATCTTTTAGGTCTCTGTCCCACTTCGATGGTTAGAATACTTATGAAAAGTTATATGCAACGATTATATTTCTATAACCATAGCTAGCGTCTATTTTAGAGAGGAAACTGATTCAACTTAAAGAGACTAATCCCTAAAAAAAAAGATTTTACCGAAGCCAAAAAGCAGATAAAACCTTGGACTAATTTCTATTTCTCACTATTTTCTAAGCTTCATGGTATTCATTCTGAGGAAGACATGTCAGAATTGAGAGCATTCTAATGATAGCTAGAATGACAGTTTGGTCTGTATAGTCGGAACTTAGGATCAAGTCACACGTTGCAGTATACTAGGTCTTTTATTTCGGAATTTTTTTTCCCAATTAACATCGCGATATAACTAGGGATGCGTTTGAAATACCAGATATGAGTTACTGGACATACTAATTGAATGTACCCCATTCGGTATCTTCGAACTCGAGAGTCTACAAGTTCAACTCCACAATGTTCACAAATGGAAGTTTTTTTCTTTTTCCGATCTCCAAAGGGGAAGCCTTTCTTTTCTTCTCCAGGCTTTTTTTCACAAGCACAAACTCCATTTTTCACGGGTCCAAAAATCCGTTCACAAAATAATCCGTTTCTTTTTGGTTTATTTGTTACTAAGTCGATAGTCCTTGGATTGAGTACTTGTCCAACCTTTTCTCCATTGGGTAAAGTTTTTTCACACCAAGCACGAATCTGTTCAGGCGAAACTAATGTAATTCTCAGTTTTTGATGTTTTTTCTTTGAGTCAATCATAAGCAATTTGATTGAAATTGAATTTATTTTCTATCTGAAAGTTTTTTTCTGATATAATAGTATGATTCAATTCTAAAGCTAAAGATCGTAATTCTCGAATAAGCACGCGAAAGGACTCCGTAGCAGTTTCAGCTTTAGGTACTGAATGCCCATCTAATATGGATCTAAGTATTTTAGTACGAGTTTTTAGATGGTCAGATTTGACAGTAAGCATCTCTTGTAAAATAGAAGCAACACCAAAACTTTCTAAAGCCCAAACTTCCATTTCTCCAAGTCGTTGACCTCCTCCTTTTGATTTTCCTTGTACAGGTTGTTGTGTTATCCTTGCATAACTTCCGGTGGAACGGGCGTGCATTTTATCATAAACTTGATGAATTAATTTCATCATATAAGCTTTTCCTACGGTTACAGGTTGTTCCAAAATTTCTCCTGTTTTTCCATCAAAAATCTTGGTTTTTCCAAGATGTTCCAGTTCGAAAACCCATGGATTCACTGTTTGTTCACTAGCTTTGTGAAGTTCATTAAAAACTAATTTTCTAGAAGCTTCTTGCTCATATCTTTCGTCAAAGGGTGGTATTCTATACTGTTTGTTCATTAAGGTTCCTGCTAAACCAAGTAAACATTCAAAAATTTGTCCTACATTCATCCGAGAAGGTACTCCCAAAGGGTTTAATATCATATCTACAGGTTTCCCGTTTTGTAAAAACGGCATTTCTTGCCTAGACAAAACTTTTGAAATAATTCCTTTATTACCGTGCCTTCCGGCGACTTTGTCGCCTACTTGTATTTTACGTTTTTGTAAAATATATACATGCACTTTTTCTGAATCATTCTCCCCAGGGTCAGTTTGATCATTTTTTTCAAAATCATCTTCTATATCATCATCTTCGTGATGGCTTTTTCTTAAATTATCTTGCCATAATGTTTGAAGTTTGATCCAATTTACATCAATAACTCGACCTTTGCCATTTGCTTTTAGACAAGTTTCTTTTGTCCGAGGAGTACAAAAAAGATCTTGTAATAATCTTAGTTCTGGAAAACGCAACACTTCCTGGGAGGAACGAGGTTTTAATTTGCCCACTAAAACATCACCCGGTTGTATCCAAGAACCTACCCTAACAATACCATTTTCATCCAAATGACGAAGTGAGTAAGCTTCGATTTGAGGTATTTCTTTTGTTAAAATCTCACACTCTGCCATATAAATCATAGTTTCATACCTTGTAATATGAAAAGAAGTAAAAATTTCTTCATAGATAAGACGTTCATTGATAAGGATTGCGTCTTCAAAATTGTATCCTTGCCACGGCATATACGCTACTAATATATTTTTTCCTAAGCAGAGCTCCCCTCCTATTGTGGTCGAACCATCTGCCATAAATTGCCCTCTTTTCACATAGTTACCCTGATTTACTTGAGGTTTTTGATGAATCAAAATATTGCTATTAGAGCGTTGATATATCTCTAAAATTGTTTCTATTGTTTTTCTGTTCAGGGATGACACAATAGTCTTCGAATCAAAATATTCGATTCTTCCTTCTTGAATACTTGTTGCTAAAATTCTTGAATCGAGTGCTACTTGGCCTTCTAGGCCAGTTCCAACAATGCATTTTTCTGGTTGAAGTAATGGGACAGCTTGACGCTGCATATTTGAACCCATTAAAGCGCGAGTAGCATCATTGTGTTCTAGAAAAGGAATAAGAGAAACTCCAATGGAAAAATATTGTAAAGGCAAAATACTTCTGAAATGGATTTGTTCCCATGCAACAGATAAAAAATCTTGGCGATATTGAGTTGGAGTATTTTTCTTTTCTGGAAGTTTATGATCTACCGCCAACAAATTTTCTAAAGCTATTCGGTAATTTTTATCTTCATTTGGCAATAGATAAGAAACCATATGGTCTTCATTGGATTTTTTCGTTCCATTATAGAATGGACTTTTTAAAAAACCAAAATCATCAACGTTTACGGAATTTGCAAGTGAGGCGATAAGCCCGGCATTCTGCCCTTCAGGAGTATTAATTGGACAAAAACGTCCATAATAACTAGGATGAATATCTCGTGCGCGAAAACTAGCAGTTCGCTCCGTTAAACCTCCAGGGCCTAAAAAGCTAACTTTTCTTCCATGAAGTATTTCTGCTAACGGATTCGTTTGCTCTAAAAATTGTGATAGGGGGTGTAACCCAAAAAAATGTTTCAAAGTTCTTGTTAATTGGGTGGAAATAAATGGAAACTCTGGGAACATTATTTGTTTATTCTGGGTATTTTCAAGTATTTCTATTGTTTGCATATTTTTTTGAATTAAAACTTTCACACGATTTAGAGCTAATCCAACTTCTTTTTTTAAGAAATCTGACACGGAACAGAAATGTCGATTTTGAAGGTGATCGATATTATCGATCGTACCCAAACCATAACTTACTTTAATCAGATAATCTACAATAGCTAATACATCTTGCGGTAATAAAAAAATTTCGTTATCAGGTATATCGAGGTTTAACTTTTGATTTAGGTTTCGTCTACCAATTCTTCCTAATTCACATCTTTTTGAAATAAAGTTAGTCAATTTCTTATATAGAAACTCTGAAAAAGCAAAATCACTACTATCGCATTTCATGGATTCGAGTTCTTCATAAAAGGTAAGAATGGGGCCCCCCTTTCGTGAAAGTTTTTGTTTCATTTTTTCGTTCCAAATTAATTCCCAACCTTCAAATCCTGTTAGATTATAAGTATTATAAAGAACCTCTTCAATTTTTAGACCCATAGTGAATAAGAAAACTAAAATAGAAACTTTTTTCTTTCTGCTTATACGAACCCATAGTTTTTTTTTGATATCAATTTCGAATTTCAACCTTTCTCCACAATCAGAGATTAGAGTACCAGTATATATATTTCCAGCTTTTTTTTGTTCTAAACTATAGTAGATACCGGGACTTCTTATTATTTGATTAACTACGACCCTATAATTTCCATTTATTACAAATGTTCCATGATCATTCATCAAAGGAATATCTCCGAGATATATCATTCTTTTCCTTTTCATTTGTTTCCAATAAATAAAAATTCCTGGTACATAAAATTTTGAAGAAAATGTAAAACGTTGATATACCGCATTCCTTTCTGTTGTTGGGGGTTCCATGATTTTATAATTTTTACCAAAAAAAAATTTGACTTCTTTTTCAGTATTAGAAATTTGTGGAAAATCAACTAGTTTTTCAAATATATCCTTTTCAATGAAACGGAAAAACCCTTTCATTTGTATTTGACTAAAATCGGGAATTGTAAACATAAACATTTTCTTTTTTTATTCTTTTCTTTTATATAGAACTCATATAGAGAAAAACTTTTTTTTTTTTTTTTATGGATTTGGCACTTAGAAAAAAGGGGTTTTATTTTGACTTGCATTGGTTTTTGTTTTAGACTATAGTAAACACACAAAATCAAGAATGAAACAAACATTCTTTTACTAAAAATTGATGGGTTTGGCGGCATAGCCAAGTGGTAAGGCAGAGGACTGCAAATCCCTGATCCCCCAGTTCAAATCTGGGTGTCGCCTACTTTTTTGTGGTCAAGAAACTTTTTTAACTAGTTTTTAACTATTTTTTAACTAGTTTTTAACTATTATTTAATTGAAATCTCCGATCTTTTCTACTTTGCACAATTGTTATTAATTTTCTTATCATTAGTAATAAAAAAGGAAATTTTTTATATGGATATAACCGGTATTGCTTGGGCTGCTTTAATGGTAGTGTTTACCTTTTCGCTTTCACTTGTAGTATGGGGAAGAAGTGGACTCTAAAAAAGAATCTAATGCTTTTTAATACGGGTATATTAGTAGTAGTATCAATCTTTTTTTTGATACGACTACTAATATTTATAAACAAATTTGTAATCAATCAATTGTTTTCGCTGATTGTTTTTACATAAATGATGACTAGAAAAGCAGTAGGAATCGAAATAAAAAGTGCAACAGCAATAAGTGCTAGAATATTGACTTCCATAATCTAATTTTTTAGAATTGTTTTGAATTGAACTTTTTTGAAATCTGTAATTGTTTGAGAATGGACTTAATGGATTAATCCAACTATTTCTTCTTTTTTTTTTTTTTTAATTTGCTTGTCAGAATGACATATTATACCGTAAAGTAGTTCTATATGCCCATAAGATTTTTGAAGATATTATGAATTTATAAGAAAGGGCTTAACGTTTCAAAAGTAAAAAAAAAATTGCTGCTACCTTGTCATGAAACAAGATATAGGCCGGATAAGGTCTAACATATTATTCTAACAAAAGAAAAATTTGTGAAATGGAAGGAAAAGGAATGCTTTTTATGTCCCGTTATTTAGGACCTCGGTTCAAAATCATACGTCGTCTTAAAACATTACCAGGACTTACGAGTAAAAGACCTAAATATAAAAAACGTGTTCACCGGTCTTCTCGACCCTGGTGGAAAAAATCTCAATATCTCGTTTGTTTACAAGAAAAACAAAAAATTCGTTTTCATTATGGCTTAACAGAACGACAATTACGGCAATATGTTCATATTGCTAAAAATGCTCAGGGGTCAACAGGCCAGGTCTTACTTCAATTACTTGAAATGCGTTTAGATAATATTCTTTTTCGATTAGGTATAGCTCGTACTATTCCTGGAGCCAGGCAACTAGTTAATCATAGACATATTTTAGTCAATCATCATATAGTGGATATACCAAGTTATCGTTGTAAACCCCAAGATATTATAACTTTAAAAGGAAAAGATCCAGAAAGACTGAGAATTCGAATGAAAAAAAGTTGGGGTCAACTTTGGAAAAATAGAAATAGAGTACCACATTATTTGACCTTCAATTTGTCACAAAATAAAGGAATAGTTAATAAAATTATAGATACAAAAGATCTTCAATTAAAAATTAAAGAAATGCTAGTTATAGAATATTATTCTCGACGGATTTAATCAAAAAAATGGGGTTTCGATCTTTTCTTTTCCAAAAGAGAAAAAGCGGGAAATGCGGAAAGAGAGGGATTTGAACCCTCGGTAGACATAAGTCTATATAGCATTTCCAATGCTACGTCTTGAACCACTCGACCATCTTTCCTCGGGTAATCTCCTCCCCATAAAAACTTATGGAATTGGAATTTCCTATTCTATTATTTTTGTAGTAAGCATTTCTATGTGATGAAACTCATTCCAAAAGGAACTGAAGCAAAAAAAAAAAATTTGATCACTATGCCCAGATCTCAAAAAAATGAGAATTTTATAGATAAAACGTTCACAATATTAGCAGATATTATATTAAAAATAATTCCAACGGTTTTAACAGAAAAACAAGCCTTTGCTTACTACAGAGATGGTGTGATTTGATTTTTTGGCCTTTTTTTTTTTTTCTTTCGAATAAACCTTCGATGTAAGGCCAAAAAACTTATGTTTAGTGAAGGTGAGTCTTTGAAAAAGAGCAACTCCTTCTGTCCTGTATCCCGGATTAATGCGTCTTTGGATCTACATAGTAGAATATTAAGCAAAAGGATACGTATTGTATATACTGTATAATATAAATGCATAAAGGAAAGACATTACATATAGGAATCGACCAATGAAAAGCTTCGTTAGAGTTGATTTCACTTACTATTTTTTTTGTAGCCCTTAATGAGGGTTAATTCGAATGGTTGAGACAATCCAAAACCATCTTGTTTGTATTTCGGATACCAAAAGAACCATCGAATTTTGTTGAAGTGATTAAACCCTGTTTAAAAGTGCAAAGCAGTAAGAACAAACAAAGAGTAGAAGGTGTTGAAAAGACTCTTTCTGAAAAGGATGGCTAGATTTTGATTCAAAACATACTAGTCCCTTCTAATTTTTAGATGTTGCTTATTTTTCTTTTTTTTTTTTTTTCTGTAAAAGAAAGGAGGAGCCGTATGAGATGAGAATCTCAAGTACGGTTTTGAACCGGAGATTATTAAAAGTTGAATCAATAAGAACGACCGTAACGAATGTCAGCACAATCAGAAGGAGAATATGCAGAAGCTCTTCAAAATTATTATGAAGCAATGCGATTGGAAGTTGATCCTTATGACCGAAGTTATATATTATATAATATAGGACTTGTACATACTAGTAATGGGGAACATGCCAAGGCTTTGGAATATTATTTCCAGGCATTAGAACGAAATCCAACGTTACCACAAGCCTTTAATAATACAGCTTTGATCTGTCATTACGTGCGTCTATCTGTAGGATAGAATGAAGTTAGTTAAAAACAAACCAAAAGGCTTTCTACATATTGCCACTACTGTTAAATAACAACAGTTGGGCTGTATCAGCTGTAGCAAAAAAAACAAAAGGGGGTCCCCTACCCAGGTAGGATGCTAAAAAAGCTTATATTTGTTTCTATGGAGAAAGTAATTGAAACTATAAGGGGAAAAAGCACCATAAAGATCAATTTTGAATTTTTGGAGTTGATACAATTAGATCTGCTCATAAAGGGATTTACTTATGTAATAAAGTTTATTCTTTTTCTTTCATAAGTATTGCGCAGTGGTGTAGTATTAGGTCCTAAAGACGGCAAGTAAGTACTTTTCTAAGAAAGTACTTTTTTCAAATTCTATACGGGGATAGGTACCCCTCCCTCTCTCACACAAAGACTTTTTTTTGGAATTCGCAAGGTGGTAGGAGAAAAGAGAAAACTAAAATTTTAGTAAAGTTTGAAACTCAGTTTAGTAACTTCTGGTCCTGTGATTAGTTTGAATAGATTTCCCCACTTTCGAGTGTTTTTTTTTTTTTTTTTCGTTAAAGGACTCAAGAGTTGATTGAGCCGTATGAGGAAGGAAACTCTCAAGTACGGTTCTAAGGAAAGGAAAATAATAACCTATTCTGACCGAGGAGAACAGGCTATTAACCAGGGAGATCCTGAAGCAGCAGAGGTTTGGTTTGATCAAGCTGCAGAATATTGGAAACAAGCTATACTATTAGCTCCAGCTAATTACATCGAAGCACAAAATTGGTTAAAAATTACAGGACGTTTTGATTGAATATTTTCAGAAAAGGAAAATCGATATTAAAGGAAAGTAAATGTATATGTTATCAATGGGATCTAGACTGTAAAGGGTAGGGGTTGGACCAATTATGTCCACCCCAGGCTTTGTAGAAACTATTTGATAGAATAGACTATATAATTCAAAAATTCAAAAGGCTTTTTTGAATCTGAATAGTCCATTAAGCGCCCCTTTCAATGTGTCATAATAAAAAATGAACACCCGCCCTAGTTCCATTTTCTTTTTCAAATCGTTCCAGTTCTAAATTCGAAAATAAACAAAGAATTGGTTTGAGATTTATCATTTACTAATTCCAGTTGGCGGGTCTCTTTTTTGTTTCATCCTAACAAAGGAGAACTCTATGATTATGCGTTCACCGGAATCAGAAGTTAAGATTATGGTGGAGAGAGATCCTATCAAAACTTCTTTTGAAAAATGGGCTAACCCCGGGCATTTTTCAAGGACATTAGCAAAAGGGGATCCTGAAACTACTACTTGGATTTGGAACTTACATGCGGATGCTCATGATTTTGATAGTCATACCGAAGATTTAGAAGAAATTTCTCGCAAAATTTTTAGTGCTCATTTTGGTCAATTAGCGATCATCTTTATTTGGTTAAGTGGTATGTATTTCCATGGGGCTCGTTTTTCCAATTATGAAGCATGGCTCGCGGATCCCACTCATATAAAACCTAGTGCTCAAGTGGTTTGGCCTATAGTAGGCCAAGAAATATTGAATGGGGACGTAGGTGGAGGTTTTAGAGGAATACAGATAACATCTGGATTCTTCCCAATTTGGAGAGCATCTGGAATAACAAGTGAATTACAACTTTACTGTACTGCAATTGGTGGATTGATCTTTGCAGCATTAATGCTGTTTGCTGGTTGGTTTCATTATCACAAAGCTGCTCCAAAATTATCTTGGTTCCAAGTAGAATCTATGTTAAATCACCATTTAGCAGGGTTATTAGGACTTGGTTCGCTATCTTGGGCAGGGCACCAAGTACACGTATCTTTACCTATTAACCAACTTCTAGATGCTGGAGTGGACCCTAAAGAGATACCACTGCCTCATGAATTTATTTTAAACCGCGACCTTTTAATTCAACTTTATCCTAGTTTTTCTAAAGGCTTGACTCCCTTTTTTACACTAAATTGGTCTGAATATTCCGAAATTTTAACGTTTCGGGGGGGTTTAAACCCAATAACAGGAGGATTGTGGTTGACTGATATTGTACACCATCATTTAGCTATTGCCGTTATTTTTCTGATAGCTGGCCATATGTATAAAACCAATTGGGGTATTGGGCATAGTATACAGGAAATTTTAGAAGCTCATAAGGGCCCATTTACAGGAGAGGGGCATAAAGGTCTTTATGAAATATTAACTACCTCATGGCATGCTCAATTAGCTCTTAACTTGGCTATATTAGGGTCTTTGACTATTGTTGTAGCTCACCATATGTATTCTATGCCCCCTTATCCTTATCTAGCCATTGACTATGGTACTCAACTTTCTTTATTCACACATCACATGTGGATTGGCGGGTTTGTCATCATTGGTGCCGCAGCACATGCGGCGATTTTTCTAGTTAGAGATTATGATTCAACTACTTCTTATAATAATTTATTCGATCGAGTTCTTCGACATCGTGATGCAATCATATCGCATCTAAACTGGACATGTATATTCTTAGGCTTTCATAGTTTTGGTCTATATATTCATAATGATACTATGAGTGCATTAGGGCGTCCTCAAGATATGTTTTCGGATACTGCTATACAATTACAACCAATATTTGCTCAATGGTTACAAAATACTCACGTAACAGCACCTAGGTTTACAGCTCCTGCTGCAACAGCAAGTACAAGTTTCACTTGGGGAGGCAATGATTTGGTAACAGTAGGTACTAAAGTAGCTTTGTTACCGATTCCTTTGGGAACTGCAGACTTTTTAGTTCACCACATTCATGCTTTTACAATTCATGTAACTGTATTAATCTTACTCAAAGGTGTTTTATTTGCGCGCAGTTCCCGTTTGATACCCGATAAAGCGAATCTTGGTTTTAGATTTCCTTGTGATGGACCTGGAAGAGGAGGAACCTGTCAAGTATCTGCATGGGATCATGTTTTTTTAGGTTTATTCTGGATGTACAATGCAATTTCTGTTGTTATATTTCATTTTAGTTGGAAAATGCAATCGGACGTTTGGGGTAATATAAGCACTCAGGGAGTAGTAACTCATATCACGGGGGGAAACTTTGCACAAAGTTCCGTTACAATTAATGGGTGGCTTCGTGATTTTCTATGGGCACAAGCTTCTCAAGTAATTCAATCTTATGGTTCTGCGTTATCCGCATATGGGCTTTTCTTTTTGGGTGCTCATTTTGTTTGGGCTTTTAGTTTAATGTTTTTATTTAGCGGTCGGGGGTATTGGCAAGAACTTATAGAATCAATTGTATGGGCCCATAACAAATTGAAAGTTGCTCCTGCTATCCAGCCTAGAGCCTTAAGCATTGTACAAGGGCGTGCTGTAGGAGTGGCTCATTATCTCCTGGGAGGAATTGTCACAACATGGTCGTTCTTCCTAGCAAGAATTATTGCAGTAGAATAATAGCGGATGTAACCATTATGATATCAAGATTTCCGAAGTTCAGTCAAGGTTTGTCCCAAGACCCGACTACTCGTCGTATTTGGTTTGGTATTGCAACTGCACATGACTTTGAGAGTCATGATGATATTACGGAAGAACAATTGTATCAACAAATATTTGCTTCCCATTTTGGTCAATTAGCTATAATCTTTCTATGGACTTCTGGAAATTTGTTCCATGTAGCTTGGCAAGGTAATTTTGAGTTTTGGATAAATGACCCTTTACATGTAAGACCTATTGCTCATGCTATTTGGGATCCTCATTTCGGTCAACCGGCTATAGAAGCTTTTACTCGAGGAAGCGCTCCTGGGCCGGTCAATATTGCTTATTCCGGTCTTTATCAATGGTGGTATACAGTTGGATTACGTACTAATGAAGATCTTTATACTGGAGCTCTTTTTTTAATATTTCTTTCTACTGTTTTTTTAATAGCAGGTAGATTTCATTTACAATCGAAACGGAAACCAAGTATCTCATGGTTCAAAAATGCGGAATCACGTCTTAATCATCATTTGTCAGGGCTTTTTGGAGTAAGTTCTTTAGCTTGGACAGGACATTTAGTTCATGTAGCTATTCCAGAATCAAGGGGAATCCATGTGCGATGGGTTAATTTTTTAAGTGTTTTACCATATCCTCAAGGGTTAGGTCCTCTTTTCTCGGGTCAGTGGAATTTGTATTCTCAAAATCCGGATTCTAATAGTCATTTATTTGGCACTTCGCAAGGGGCCGGAACTGCTATTCTAACTCTTCTTGGTGGATTTCATCCGCAAACTCAAAGTTTATGGTTGACTGATATAGCTCATCATCATTTAGCTATTGCCTTAATCTTTTTTCTCGCTGGTCATATGTATAGAACCAATTTTGGGATTGGACATAGTATAAAAGATATTTTAGAAGCTCATATGCCTCCGGGAGGAAAGTTAGGTCGCGGGCATAAGAGTCTTTATAATACAATCAATAATTCTCTTCATTTTCAGTTAGGTCTTGCTTTAGCCTCTTTAGGGGTAATTACTTCTTTGGTAGCTCAACACATGTATTCTTTACCTGCTTATGCCTTTCTAGCACAAGACTTTACTACCCAAGCTGCGCTATATGCTCATCATCAATACATTGCTGGATTCATCATGACAGGGGCTTTTGCCCATGGGGCTATTTTTTTCATACGAGATTATAATCCGGAACAAAATCAGGATAATGTTTTGGCAAGGATGTTAGATCATAAAGAAGCAATAATTTCTCATCTAAGTTGGGTTAGTTTATTTCTTGGTTTTCATACGTTAGGGTTATATGTGCATAATGATGTTATGCTAGCTTTTGGTACTCCGGAAAAACAAATATTGATTGAACCTATTTTTGCTCAGTGGATACAATCTGCTCACGGTAAATCTTTATATGGATTTGACGTACTCTTAGCTTCAACAAAGGGACCAGCATTTGCTGCTGGAAAAAGTATATGGTTGCCGGGTTGGTTAAACGCTATTAATGACAAAAATAATTCACTATTCTTACCAATTGGTCCCGGCGATTTTTTGGTTCACCATGCTATTGCTTTAGGTTTGCATACAACTACATTAATTTTAGTAAAAGGTGCTTTAGATGCACGAGGTTCTAAACTAATGCCCGATAAAAGAGATTTTGGTTATAGTTTTCCTTGTGATGGTCCAGGACGAGGTGGTACCTGTGATATTTCAGCGTGGGATGCTTTTTATTTAGCAGTTTTCTGGATGTTGAATACTATTGGATGGGTTACTTTCTATTGGCATTGGAAGCATCTAACTTTATGGCAGGGGAATGTAGCACAATTTAATGAATCTTCTACTTATTTAATGGGATGGTTAAGAGATTATCTTTGGTTAAATTCTTCCCAACTTATTAATGGATACAACCCTGTTGGTATGAACAGTTTATCTGTCTGGGCATGGATGTTCTTATTTGGGCATCTTGTTTGGGCTACTGGATTTATGTTTCTGATCTCTTGGCGTGGATATTGGCAGGAGCTTATTGAAACTCTTGCGTGGGCTCATGAAAAAACGCCTTTAGCAAACCTAGTTCGATGGAAAGATAAACCTGTAGCTCTTTCTATTGTCCAAGCACGATTAGTTGGATTGTCTCACTTTTCTGTAGGGTATATATTTACTTATGCAGCCTTTTTAATTGCTTCAACTTCAGGTAAATTTGGTTAATTAACGAAACAACTCCTAAACAAAAAAAATTCAATTGAATGAAAATGAGTAATCACCCTTATCTTTAGAATCTGATCGATCTTTTCTTTTTTTTATAGTTAGAAACTATGGCAAAAAAAAGTCTTATTGAAAGAGAAAAAAAACGTCAACGGTTAGAACAGAAATATCGTGCAATTCGCGAGTCTTTAAAGAAAAAGGAAGTCTTTTTTTCCTCACAGGAAAAAATTATTTGTAAAATCCAATCTTTACCACGTAATAGTGCACCAACACGTCTTCATCGTCGTTGTTTTTTGACTGGAAGGCCGAGAGGGTTTTATCGAGACTTTGGATTTTGTGGACATGTATTTCGTAAAATGGCTCATGCTTGTTTATTACCTGGTATAATCAAATCAAGTTGGTAGGCATAGTAGAAAAAAGCGTCGAAGATACTTCGACGCTTTTTTCTTTTCTAGGAGGTTTTTCTTTTATGGAAGGTAGACAATAGCGCGGAGTAGAGTAGCCTGGTAGCTCGCAAGGCTCATAACCTTGAGGTCACGGGTTCAAATCCCGTCTCCGCCAAGATGGTTATTTTGTGGGCGGATAGCGGGAATCGAACCCGCGTCTTCTCCTTGGCAAAGAGAAATTTTACCATTCAACCATATCCGCAAGGTATTAAGGAAACAAGACATATTATGTCTTATTAATATGTCTTATTCTTATATTCTTATTAATATGTTTTATATATTGTTATTTTATATTACTATTTTTCAATCCGTTCAATTATTTTTTGCTTTTTACTTATTAAGTTTGTGAGTTATATAAAAGAATTTAGGACGCCTACAGAAATAACTAATCCAATCCATAATGAGACAGCAGAAAATAGAATATTTTTCTTACCTGACCAACCTTCTGGGAAAGCGAAAGCGATAGGTACGCCTATAAGTAATAGAAAGGAAATTGCGATTAATGCAAACATAGTCAGTTGAAAAGCAATAGTCATAATTTTGATAAAATCCAACATAAACTATACCATTTGATCCTTATTTGATCGAATTAGAATGAAATCTAATATGTAAAAATTGCACCCCTTTTGTTTTTTTTTGAAATGAAATAAGATAAGCTTTTTTCTAGAGAAGACTTTAGGAGAGATGGCCGAGTGGTTTATGGCTCCGGTCTTGAAAACCGGCATAGGTTACAAACTATCGGGGGTTCGAATCCCTCTCTCTCCTTTTGTTTGGAATAAAATAAATTCAATTCAAAATTACCAAAAGAAAAAGAATGGGATAACCATTCTTTTTCTTTTATGTTTGGGTTTAGTTTAGAGGGGTCATAAACAGGACAGGTTCTAAATCTCGGTCAATCCCCTTTTCAAAACCTGCTGCGGCTGCACGAGCTCTTCCCGCATGCCACAAATGACCTACAAAGAAAAAAAATCCTAGAACAAAATGCGAAGTAGCTAACCAGCTTCGGGGAGAAACAAAATTTACTGCATTTATTTCAGTAGCCACACCGCCTACTGAGTTTAAAGAACCTAAAGGAGCATGCGTCATATATTCGGCTGAACGCCGTTCTTGCCAAGGTTGTATATCTTTTTTTAATTTATTAAGGTCTAAACCATTAGGACCTCTAAGAGGTTCTAACCAAGGGGCCCGAAGATCCCAAAAACGCATAGTCTCCCCACCAAAAATAATTTCCCCAGTAGGGGAACGCATAAGATATTTACCCAATCCAGTTGGTCCTTGGGCAGATCCTACACTAGCTCCAAGACGTTGGTCTCTAACTAAGAAAGTAAAAGCTTGAGCTTGAGAAGCTTCTGGGCCAGTAGGCCCATAAAACTCGCTGGGATACGCTGTATTATTAAACCAAACGAAACAGCAAGCAATAAAACCAAACAAAGAAAGAGCCGCTAAGCTATATGATAGATAAGCTTCGCCAGACCAAACAAAAGCACGACGAGTCCATGCAAAAGGTTTAGTTAATATGTGCCAAATACCACCGAAGAAACAAATTGAACCCAACCAGAAATGTCCTCCAATTAAATCTTCCATATTGTTTACACTAACAATCCACCCTTCTCCTCCAAAAGGAGATTTCAGTAAATAACTAAAAATAGTATTGGGGTTAAGGGTCATATTTGTTATTTTTCTTACATCTCCACCACCCGGAGCCCAGGTATCATATATACCTCCAAAATAAAGAGCTTTTAGCACGAGAAGAAAAGAACCAGCACCGAGTAAGATGAGATGAATACCCAAAATGGTAGTCATTTTATTTCTATCCTTCCAAGCATAACCGAAAAAAGGAAAAGACTCTTCTAACGTTTCAGGACCTATAAGGGCGTGGTAAAGACCGCCGAAGCCTAGAACGGCAGAAGAAATTATATGAAGTACTCCTGATACAAAAAAAGAAAAAGTGTCGACAACATCTCCACCAGGACCTACTCCCCACCCTAGAGTAGCGAGATGAGGAAGTAAAATTAACCCTTGTTCATACATAGGTTTTTCAGGTATAAAATGAGCCACCTCGAAAAGGTTCATAGCTCCGGCCCAGAACACAATTAGTCCAGCATGAGACACGTGAGCTCCAAGTAATTTACCAGATAAGTTGATTAGTCTAGCATTACCGGCCCACCAAGCAAACCCTGTAGTTTCTTGATCACGACCAGCTAAAGTAAGAGTTCCATTAAAGAGCGTTTCCACGGGGTAAAACCTCCTCGGGGAATATAAGGTTTTCATGAGGCTGATCTTGAGCCGCCATCCAGGCTCGAATACCTTCATTCAGGAGGATATTTTTTGTATAGAAAGTCTCAAATTCAGGGTCTTCCGCTGCGCGGATTTCTTGGGAAACAAAGTCATAGGCACGTAAGTTTAGAGCTAAGCCTACAACTCCAATAGCGCTCATCCATAAACCAGTTACAGGTACAAATAACATGAAAAAATGTAACCAACGTTTATTAGAAAAAGCAACTCCAAAAATCTGGGACCAAAAACGATTAGCTGTGACCATGGAATAAGTTTCTTCGGCTTGAGTCGGGTTAAATGCACGGAATGTGTTTGCCCCGTCTCCGTCTTCAAATAAAGTATTTTCTACAGTAGCACCGTGAATAGCACATAGCAGAGCAGCTCCTAAAACCCCGGCAACTCCCATCATGTGAAACGGGTTTAAGGTCCAATTATGAAAACCTTGGAAAAAAAGGATAAATCGGAAAATAGCAGCAACTCCAAAACTGGGAGCGAAAAACCAACCAGATTGACCTAAAGGATAGATTAAAAAAACTGAAATAAAAACAGCAATTGGAGCAGAAAATGCAATTGCATTATATGGTCGTAATTGTACAGATCTAGCAAGTTCAAATTGGCGTAACATGAAACCTATTAAACCGAAAGCACCATGCAGAGCTACGAAGGTCCATAGACCACCTAATTGACACCAACGCGTGAAATCCCCTTGTGCTTCAGGGCCCCATAATAGAAGAAGTGAATGTGCTAAACTATTCGCGGGAGTAGAAACTGCAGCTGTTAAAAAATTACAGCCTTCTAAATAGGAACTAGCTAGTCCGTGAGTATACCACGAAGTCACAAAGGTTGTACCAGTGAACCATCCACCCAAGGCGAAATAAGCGCAAGGAAAAAGTAATAGACCAGACCAACCTATAAAAATGAACCGGTCTCTGCGTAGCCAATCATCCAGAGTATCCAAAAATGTTTTTTCCTCTTTGGAAAAGTTTCCAAGTGCTATAGTCATTATTGTCCTCCTTTTTTAAACATTTTGTTCATTTTCTTTTTTTTTTTTTTTTTTTTTTAATTGAATTTGAATATAAAGACAAAAGAATTAATGAGCAAAAATCGATAAAAATACTTATCTACTTTACCATTATAAGAAAAAACTAGAATTCAAAAGTAAAAATTAACAAGGGTTTTTAGGATATACTTATAATGAAGGCTAAAGTCCATTATCGGATTTGAACCGATGACTTACGCCTTACCATGGCTTTACTCTACCACTGAGTAAAAAGGGCTTCATTTTTTTGGCTGCAAGCAAGTAAACGACAAACAAAAGAACAAAAGAAAATTATAACCTATACAATATTTTTTGATTTATAAGGAATATCTCTTTGTTGTAGTGTAATAAAAAAAAGAATTTTAATAAAATTAATCACTCAAAAATTTTGTTTATGAAATTAGCTTATTGGATGTATGCCGGTCCTGCTCATATTGGAACTTTACGAGTAGCTAATTCATTTAAAAATGTGCATGCTATTATGCATGCTCCTTTGGGAGATGATTATTTCAATGTAATGCGTTCTATGCTAGAGCGGGAAAGAAATTTTACTCCAGCGACAGCTAGTATTGTAGATCGTCGTGTTTTAGGACGTGGATCTCAAAAAAAAGTAGTAGATAATCTACTTCGGAAAGATAAAGAAGAAAATCCTGATTTGATTATATTAACACCTACGTGTACTTCAAGTATTTTACAAGAGGATTTACAAAATTTTGTAGATAGAGCATCTGTAATATCTGATTCAAATATTATTTTGGCGGATGTAGACCATTATCAAGTAAATGAAATTCAAGCAGCAGATAGGACTTTAGAGCAAGTTGTTCGCTTTTATTTATCGAAACAAAAAAAAGAAAAATTAGACCGATTTTTGACGGATGTGCCTTCTGTAAATATCATCGGTATTTTTACTTTGGGGTTTCATCATCAACATGACTGTCGTGAGTTAAAACGTTTATTTCAAGATCTCAATATACAGATAAATCAAGTAATCCCTGAAGGGGGGTCTGTCGAAGATTTGCAAAATTTACCAAAAGCTTGGTTAAATTTGGTGCCTTATCGTGAAATAGGGTTAATGACAGCTTTTTTTTTGAAAAAAGAATTTGGAATGCCTTATCTATCTATAACACCTATAGGTGTTATAGATAATGCCGAGTGTATCCGACGGATAGAAAAATCGGTGAATCCTTTTGCTTCAATTTTTGGGGAAAAGGGGGTAAATTATGAATCTTATATTGATAGACAAACTAGGTTTATTTCCCAAGCTGTTTGGTTTTCAAGATCTATTGATTGCCAAAATTTTACGGGGAAGCAAACTGTTGTTTTTGGTGATGCAACTCATGCTGCGTCTATTACCAAGATACTTGCTCGAGAAATGGGAATTCGCGTGAGTTGTACAGGTACATATTGTAAACATGATGCAGAGTGGTTTAAAGAGCAGGTACAAGATTTTAGTAATGAAATATTGATCACAGAGGATCATGCTAAAGTAGGGAAAAAAATTGCTTGTGTAGAACCTTCTGCAATATTCGGTACTCAAATGGAACGTCATATTGGTAAACGGTTTGATATCTCCTGCGGCGTTATTTCTGCACCAGTTCATATACAAAATTTTCCTTTGGGATATCGTCCTTTTATGGGGTACGAAGGTACAAATCAAATAGCTGATTTGGTCTATAATTCTTTTGCGCTGGGTATGGAAGATCATCTTCTAGACATTTTTGGTGGTCATGATATGAAAGAAGTAATAACAAAAATTAACCCTATAGGTGGTTTAGACGTAATCTGGGATACTGAAAGTCAACTAGAACTACAAAAAATTCCTCGTTTTTTCAGGGACAAGGTAAAAAGAGAGACAGAAAAATTTGCTAAAATAAAGGGTGTAGTTAAGATTACAATTGAAGTCATGTACGCAACTAAGGAAACATTATCTGTAAGATAATTCGTTTTTTTTTTTTTTTTTGCTTAATTTGACAAATAATCTACTACGGGCCTATCATTATTGTATACCTTAAGGTATACAATAATAAATATATTCTTCAGGGTTGCTAACTCAATGGTAGAGTACTCGGCTTTTAAGTGCGATTTAATCAAGTTTTTTACATTTTGAAATGAAGTAAAATTTTCGTCAATATTAATCAGTAATGATTATTTTAGTAAACTACGACTTATCCTAGAAAAAGGAAAAAAAAGCATGTCGCTTTTGGAAAAACTTCTTTTTTCAAAAAAGGTAAGATTTTCAATGAAATTGAAGTTCAATCACTTTGTAGTTAAAAAGTCTATGGAAAAGGGATAGCTTGAATAATGAAGAAACCTAGAAGAACGAGTTTCTGCTCTTCCTAGCGAAGAGAAAATGATTCCTCTTATTAAAAAGAAGTTAAAAGCTTTTTAGCAATCGATATGGGAAGGTTTTTCTCTGAAAAGGTCAGAGAATTTCATATCATAGAATCCTAAAGACTTTAAGATCGGTGTGTAAAAAAAATTAGTGTGCTGGCCTGAATTTCATGAGTCAGGAGAACGCCTGGTTGCTAAAATAAAATATTTGCGTCTTTTTTGTGTATGACGATTGAGATTCTTTCTTTTGAAAGTACTATTTGGTTTATTCGGTTCAAGCTAGATTGTACTATGTGTTATTTTATTTCTAAAAAGAAAGGTTTAGGAGGTTTTTTCTTGAAAAAAAATGAAAACATACGTTGGCAACAACATTTTTTATATCCCCTCTTATTCCATAACGATTTCTATGTTATAGATCCGAATCTGTTATTCAACTCAAGCCCTTCTTTCGAAAAAATAGAAAAATTACCTAATAGTTTCCGTTTTTTGAATGTAAAACGTTCAATTAAGCTATTACATCAACAAAACTATCTTGTGTATAATACAAGAAGTTCTTGTTTGAATTTCATTGGAAAAACTTTTTTTTTCTGTTTTGATATTTTTGTTTCCACGTGGTGGAAACAGTTTTTTGGTTTCAAAGTAACTTTCAAAGAAATAAATCAACAGGTCAATTTTCAATCAGTCTTTTCTCTATTTCTTTTTTTTGAAGAAGTCTTTATGTTTTCTCTTTCTTTTTCTAATATAAGAATACCCTCTTCGATTCATTCAGAGCTGTTAATTAGACGTTTCAAATTTTCGATTCAAGATGTTTCTTTTTTACATTTTTTAAGTTTTATACTTTTTTCAAAGCAATTTAAGTTTGTGAATAATTCTATTATTTTTCCAAAAGGAAGTGTGATTTTCTGTTTCTTTTTAGGGAATATTCTTCTTTCTATTTTCGAAGATTTTTTCACTCTTCGATGGAAAAGTTGTTTCCATGAAAAATCATTGTCTTATGGTCTTTTTTCAGAACAAAAGCATTTTCAACAAAAATGGAATTTTTTCACCCGAAAAACGAAAAAAAAAGACACGATAAGATTGCTAAAGGATTTTTTTTTTCACTATATAAGATATGGGGAAAAATTGATTTTGCTGGGAACTACTATTCTAGTCAAAAAATGTGAATTTTTTTTCTTCAATTTTTGGCAAACTTATCTTTTTGTTTTATCGGAACCCTCTAGTTTTTTTTTGAAACAAATTTCCTGTCAAAATATATTTTTTCTAGCTTATTACTTAGAATATCCAACAAACTCTTTTTTACTCCGACTAAATATCTTAGATTATTTTCTATCTACTGATTTTGTTAGCAGGGAATTAAATTCAAAACTTAGCGCTGTTTTTGTTATTCAATTTTTATCAAAAGAAGGATTATGTGATATAGTGGGTAACCCGAAGAGTAAATTAGCATGGCTTAGTTTTACCGACAATTCTATTCTTGATAAATATGATCATTTTTGCAGAAATGTAGATTCTTTTTACAGTGGAGCAATAAATAAACGTTTTTTAGATCGTGTGAAGTATATACTTTTTCTCTCATGTATCAAAACTTTAGCCTGTAAGCATAAAAGTACGATACGTATAATTCGAAAAGAATTAGGATTTGAACTACGTAAAATATTTGTGCGAAAACAAGTTGAATTCAAAAACAAAAAATTGCTATATTTCAATTTTCATAAACAATTTAGAAAATTGCTATTTAAGATAGATTTACTTACAGAACGACTTTGGTTTTTAGATATTTTGGAGGTAAATAATTTCACCCAATTTTGGGTAAAACAGCAGAATGCTCTGGATTTTTTTTTTCTTTTTGATCAAAATATTTGGTTTATGCTAGATCAATTTTTGTGATTTAATGAAATGCTTGTTTTGCCGGTAGATGTGAAATAGAAATAGAAAATACAGAGAGAAAGCCGTGTGCAATGAAAATTGCAAGCACGGTTTGGGGGGAGATTTTTGAATTTTTTTGAAATATTCAAAAAATTGAATGAAATGATCTACTTCATCCGACTAGTTCCGGGTTCGAATCCCGGGCAACCCATAAGGTATTCCTTTAGTTTTTTTATATTATATTTTTGATCATATTTTAGTTGACTTCAATATAGAAATTATTTTATACTGTTGAATAACAAGCCATGCTTGGGAGTCTCTGATTTTTATTTTAACTAAACTCCAAATTAATCAACCATGACTGCAATTTTAGAAAGACGCGAGAGTGCAAGTGCTTGGGGTCGTTTTTGTAACTGGATTACTAGTACTGAAAATCGTCTTTATATTGGATGGTTCGGTGTTTTAATGATTCCGACTTTATTGACTGCAACTTCAGTTTTTATTATTGCTTTTATTGCAGCTCCGCCTGTAGATATTGATGGTATTAGAGAACCTGTTGCCGGTTCTCTTCTTTATGGAAACAATATAATATCTGGTGCTATTATTCCTACCTCTGCAGCTATTGGTTTGCATTTTTATCCTATCTGGGAAGCAGCTTCTGTGGACGAATGGTTGTACAACGGGGGTCCTTATGAGTTAATTGTTCTTCATTTTTTACTTGGCGTAGCTTGCTACATGGGCCGTGAATGGGAACTTAGCTTTCGTTTAGGTATGCGACCTTGGATTGCTGTTGCGTATTCAGCTCCTGTTGCGGCTGCTACTGCCGTTTTCTTGATTTATCCTATAGGCCAAGGAAGTTTTTCGGATGGTATGCCCTTAGGCATTTCTGGTACTTTCAACTTCATGATTGTATTCCAGGCAGAGCATAATATTCTTATGCATCCTTTTCATATGTTAGGCGTAGCTGGGGTTTTTGGTGGTTCTTTATTTAGTGCTATGCATGGTTCTTTGGTAACTTCTAGTTTAATAAGGGAAACCACAGAGAGTGAGTCTGCTAATGCAGGTTACAAATTTGGTCAGGAAGAAGAAACTTATAATATTGTCGCGGCTCACGGTTATTTTGGTCGATTGATTTTCCAATATGCTAGTTTTAATAATTCTCGTTCTTTACATTTCTTCTTAGCGGCTTGGCCCGTAGTAGGTATCTGGTTTACTGCTTTGGGTATTAGTACTATGGCGTTCAACTTGAATGGATTCAATTTCAATCAATCTGTAGTTGACAGTCAAGGTCGTGTTATTAATACTTGGGCTGATATAATTAATCGTGCTAATCTTGGTATGGAAGTTATGCATGAGCGCAATGCTCACAATTTTCCTCTTGATTTGGCATCAATGGAATTCAATTCTATAGATGGTTAA